TATATATATTTTCTATTGAAATTTTTATTACTTAATCCCCCTTTGGGGGATTGAAATTAATTAAATAATGTATATATAAGATTCTAATTTAAAATAGCATAAATTTATAAAATTAAATTGATAAATAATTAAGTGAATAATAACGGCCTAAGGCCGTTGTAAATAAAAGGTATCTTAAATTTGATAATTATACTTATTATTCCCTTCGGGGTTTATTTTATAAATAAAGTAAAAATACTAGTAGAAAATAAAGTTATATTAATAATTTTAATTAAATGTTGAGTATAGCTTATCCCCCCCCCACATAATTTAAATAGAAAAAAATTAGAAATCCCCCCCCCTCCGGGGGGGGTTACCTATCTCTCTCCCCTCCCCTATACCAAAATTTGAAAAATGGTATAATTTTTATTGAAAATATAATAATTTTTAATTATTATCCTTTAAATACATCTAAATTTATAATAAAAATAATAATATAGAATGAATATAAATATAAAATAAATATAAAAACAAGATAAAATATATAAGATAAAAATCACATATACGACCGCCCGCAGCTTAGCTGCGGGACTATAATTTGATTATCTTTATAATTAAAAATCCCCATTTTAATCATGGATCATGAAATTTATGATATTGTAAATTGATATCATTTTGTATAAAATTTATAATGCCATCCCTCAGACTGGGATTCCCCCGCTGAGCGGGGGGAATCCTATATGTTATATTAAATTAAGAAATAAATTATCTTTATTATGATATAAACCCATAAGATATAAATATTGTATATTACGATCAATTTCTTAAGTCTTTGGTAAGCCAATATTTAAGATATTGTAAATAAAAATGCCCCCCGCAATGCGGGTGGATCCTGGCCGGCATTAATATGTTATTAAGTATATTTGTACTGAAATAATTGGCCCGCTGAGCGGGCCATTGTTTTTTATATTTAGGTTAAATAACACAAAAAAGTATGCTCGCCTTATAATTATACCTAAAATACATTTATTTAACTATATCACGATATGGTATTATAAAATCAACTCCAACCCCGGATAAATTTTACATTTAAGTATTTCAACTAAATCATTAACTGTTATGAGTTATTCAATAATATTATAAGTTAGCCCGCAGCAATGCTGCGGGCTAAATAGGTCCTAATAATAATATAAGATTAGATTATAATGATATATCTTATAAAATGTGTAAGTATCGTCCCGCTTCGCAGGGCCATTCTACATTTTTAACTTTAAATATCTCTTTATTTGGGGTGTCTTAACCCCTTTTATTGGTTTCCTATTTACAAAATATTTCTTCCTATGAGTTCTCCTACAAAATTTAATGATATTACACTTTATATTAATTATGATGATTTTTCAAGTACCTCTTTATTTGATTCTTTTAATTCTTACTTCCCTAAGAACTTAGATAGTCCAATTTATTACTCTGGTTATTGTGTTATAGTTTATTCTGGTACAGATGATATAGTAAAGTATATTGGATCATATTAAAGTTAGATTTAATAGGTATTTTATATAGAAAAATATAGAAATAATAAAAAAATGCCGATCTTAGGTTAAAGTTATAAGATAAAATATGTCCCGCCTACGGCGGGGATATAAGATAAAACATGATGTAGACAAATTATAAGTCATATATAACATATAAAATATAAAATATGATATTATAATCTATAGAGATTAAGAAAAAATATAAAATATGATATATATTTTAATAAATAAAGTTTAGGAGATGTTATTTTCATCATTTTTAACCTTATTAGTATTTTCTACTTTTACAAGTCCTACAGTAAATAAAACGGATAGTGACAATATAATATCTTATAGTTCAAAAATTGGACATTCAATATTATTAAATAGATTAGGTATATTAGTATTAAGTTTTGTATTAATATTATTTATAAATTCAATAAATATAATAACATTAATACCAGGATTTACATTATTTAATAGTTGATTTAATTTAACATCATATAATTTACCATTAATAATTTTAATAATATTATTAATAATAGGTTTATTAATTTACAATACAAATTTATCATCAAAAAATAATGAATCAACATTATTATCTCCTTATTTAATTTTATTAATTTTAGCAAATAGTATTGGTTTATTATTATTTCCATTAGTAAATGATTTATTAGCTTTATATATAATAATTGAATTACAAAGTTATTCATTATATTTATTAACAGGTTTACATAATAGATCATATAATGCATCAAGAGCTTCATTATTATATTTCTTAATGGGTGGAGTTGCATCTGCTATTATTTTATTAGCTACTTACTTTATTTACTCTTTAACTGGTTCTACTAATTTATCAGATATATCTATATTTTATTCATTATCATCTAATAATAATGCTTATACATATTTTGATATATTATTAATTGCTTTATTATTTAAAATGGGATTAGCTCCATTACATCGTTGAAGTATTGCAGTTTATAATTATGCTCCAACTTATATTACAGCTTATATTAGTATTGTTGCTAAAATATCTATATCATCATGAATATTTGCAAACGCTATATACTTTAATTATAATGTCTTTATTATTTTCTTTTATTTATCATTATTTATAGGATCATATAAACCATTATATCAAATAAATATAAAAACTATATTAGCATATAGTGGATTATTAAATTTTGGATATATTATATTATCAATTATAACATTTGATATTTCATTTTATTTATATATAATACAATATACATTAACACATATAATATTATTTTTAAGTATATTAGCAGCTAGTCAATATATAAGTAAACCAATATCAATATGATCACCATTAATATATATACATCAATTAAAATTACCTAATTTAACATTAGCAATATGTATGATATTAGCTTTATTTTCATTAATAGGAATACCACCATTACCAGGATTTTATGCTAAATTATATATATTAATAAGTGCTTTACAAGATAATTATATATTAGAAAGTTTAATATTAATAGTATGTAGTGTAATAGCAACATATTATTATGCAAATATTATAAAAGTATTAATAACAAGTAGAACTATAAAAGAAAATATATCACAAGGAAATAATAATATAAATTTATCATTAGCTTATGTAATAGCTACAGCAACTATATTATTAATAAGTTTCTTTATATTTTTACCATTTATTTCGGAAGGTTTATATTTAATAACTATTTAATATGTTTACATTTTATTTATATTTAGCTCCAATTGTAGCTTGTGTTTTAATTATTATTAATTATTTAATTTCAACATCTAATTCTTATATTGAAAAAGATGGACCATTTGAATGTGGATTTACATCATATCAACAATCAAGATCTGCATTTAGTGTAGCTTTCATTTTAGTTGCTATATTATTTTTACCTTTTGATTTAGAAATATCTTCTATATTACCTTACGTTGTTAGTGCTTATACTAACGGTATATATGGTTTAAGTATCTTAATAATTTTCTTATTAACTTTAGTTATAGCTTTTGTTTATGAAATTAATTTAGGTGCTTTAAATTTAGAAAGACGTTACATTAATAAAATTAAAGAACTAAAAACTAAATTATTATAACTATATTTATTTTAAAATTTTATATATATTCATATATTTAAATACTTCTCATACCTATATTTATATACATATATGTCTTTCACTTTGTAGTTTATAAAAAAAACTTTATAAGTATCTATGCCCGCCTTCGGCGGGATTTTAATTTGTTATATATATTTATCTATTTATATATATACTACATATCTAATTACTTACTTTACTTTTTTTTAGAAAAAATGAGATATATCATAAGTAAGTATAAAATAAAATATGTATGATGTAATTATATAACCCACAGCTTTGATGAAGGATTATATGATAATATGATGTATAATGTAATTAATATGTGGGGTATTCTATTCCCTATAATATCATATTTAAAATATAAATATCTGTTAGGGTAGATATTTCTTAAATCAATATCTTATATTAAATGTTATATATGATATCATATAAATGCCCGACCTAGGCCAACGGCCGGGATAAATATAAATTCGTATATAAAAAATATGATATATAGATAAAAGATTGATATTCATAAAGTATTAATCATATATATATATAAAAAATAAAAAGGTATAATAAAAATAATATATAGGTAAGATCAACAATATAAATACCTTTTTTATGTTAAATTAATTAATAAAAAATAAAAAAAATGACAATTAGAAAATCAAATCCTTATTTAGCTTTAGCAAATAGTTATTTAATAGATAGTCCTCAACCTAGTTCAATAAACTACTGATGAAATGTAGGAGTGTGCCATCTAATTGTATTATCTGTGCTACTCTTTGTTGTAAGTAGCTATAAATAATTGTCAAAAATTTATCCTGTAGGGGATATAATTATCGCCCCGCTTCGCGGGGTTAAATTTATACAACTCATTATTACGTATTCTAATTTAATAAATTAGACATGCGGATAGCAAATAATGAAAGGATAGGAAATAAGATGTCTTCGTCTTTAGTAGGCATATCCAAGTTGTCCTATTTATGCTGAGGTTAACAAACTTGATACGTATAGATTAATATTTTCAATTATAATATCTAAAGAGTCATATTACGGTATTATTGAAATAAGATTTAAAAATTATCCTACATTTTTAAATAAGACAATCAATTTCAAATCACTTTATATAAAAGTTAACATATATACGCCCTCCGGGGCGATTGTTTTATACGCAAGCAGCTAAGAATAGATTCAAATTGATATATAACTATATCAAAAGTAAGAAGATAAATACAAGAATTTGGGATGTAACCGCCTCTAATTATATAATATAGGTCAAAACCTATATAATTCAGATATATTATTGCGGACACGGAGATATAATAGTAGTATATTATGAAGTATATCACTCAGAATAAAATATATCATAAACTATAAATTAAGCATTATATTTTTATGATAAAAAAAATAAGAAAAAAAAATGTAAAATATATAGAAAAAATCTGAGGGAAAGCCGTATGATGGGAAACTATCACGTACGGTTTGGGTGGCAGTAACAAGATCGTAAAATTATTGATTGTATAAATTGACCACACTCATTATTAGGTTTATGTTTAGTTATACAAATAGCATCAGGAATATTTTTAGCTATGCACGTGCGCCGTATAAGTTCTTGTGTTAATCTGAATAAGGTCAGATATTATTTTGTTCAAATAATAAAATCACCCAACTTAGGTATCCTGGGAAATCAGATGCTGAACATAGCCTGTTGGGAAAAGGTAATATGGGCCCGCCTTCGGGGGGACGATATTATGGGGCAACGGAAACCCCACATATTAGTATTGAAACTGTTAAATACTATATTATCAGATGAAATCTCTAATTTATACACGAGACATAGGGATATAATAATCCCCTTCGTGTATAATATATGGTTAAAGCTATACTGCTTAAAGTTCAATTTCCAATCGTCACAAGCTAAAGACTTAAGCCTAGACAGTAATGGGGCTAGTCATCTTCATAATGGAGTAGGAGTGCATGACTCTGTTAGAACAAGGAAGATGAGATGTATTAATAATATGGCCCCGCCTTCGGCGGGCTGATATAATACCCTTAGGGTATATATTAATATTAAGGGAATGAGTGAACAACCTAAGGAGATATATATCTTGAACATTAAGAAAACTACGGTATCCACTAAAGATAATATCTATGTGGAAGGAAGAACAAATAAATCTGTTTTTAATAAATATGGGGTAAAATCCATATATTATAACTCTAATGGGTTATATAATACTTTAGATAAAAGTATACAGAAAAGTGTTCTAGTCTTTAAAAGCATACCCGGCTTAGCCGGTAATTTTTATAGTACTTATTCGGGAAAGAATTATAAGGTATTACAAAAACTTAATGATTTATCTATTTATAGTAAAACTTATCCTCAAAAATATATAGACCGAAATTTATATAATAAATTTATACTTAATAAAGATTTATATTTTATAGCTTATAATAATATAAAAAATAAAAATCATATAAAAATACCTAACGAAGAATATAATATATTTGATGATATCATTAATATATTGAAATTAGGTACTTTTAATTTAAAAACTATATCTCATTATGATAAAATATATGTAAATATATTAAATGAAGTAATTAAATTAGTTCTAGAAGCAATATATAAACCTTTATTATATCAAGATATATCAAAAATAAATTCTCATTCTACTCTTAAATATATATTTACAAATTTTAAAGGTTATAAATGGTTTATAAAATGTGATATAAATATACCATATGATAAACTACCTTTTATATTAAATAAAAAAATTAAAGATGAAAGATTTATAGCTTTAATAAATAAAATTATTAAAATTGATAATATAATGAATGTCCCTACAAAGGTGGGAGATACCCCCGTTCCGCGGGGAAATAATGATATTTATTCTTTATTCATTAATATTTATTTATATGAACTTGATACATTTATTTTAAATTTAAAATCTAAGAGTAATAATATGATGTATGTAAGATATAATAATAGTTTATTATTAGCCGTTAATGATACTTATAAAGAAACAATAGAGATTAAAAAAACTATTTTAGATTTTTGTTATAGTCAAAATCATTTATTACCTAATATACAAATTACTAATAGTTATAAAGATAAAATTTTATTTTTAAATACTAATATTAAACATTCAAAAAATGGACCATATTTAATTTTAACAGCTCCAATAAATAAAATAGCAAATAAATTATATATATCTAAATTGCATAAAAATCATATAGGTATAACAAATACTAAGTGACTTTCATTAGATTTATCAGAAATAATATTATTAGCTAATAATATAATAAAGAGTTATTTAAATTATTATTATTTTGTATATAATAGAAATAGATTAAAGAGATATGTATTTTATATTGTAAGAGATTCAGTTTTACGTACTATAGCTGCAAAAATGAAATTAAAAACAAGAGCTCAAGTTATAAAAAAATATGGTTCTTTAATATGTATAAAAGTTTATAAAAATGGAAAATTAAATAAAACAATAAGTCTTATAAATGTATCAAAATTTTATAAAGATGGTTTTACACTCAATAGATAAAGAATTTTAAAGATGGAAAGCCGTATGATGGGAAACTATCACGTACGGTTTGGGAACGAATATTTTATCTAATCTAGATATTTATATTTAGTTTCACTATTCAAGTAATATAGAATTAGCATTTAATTCAGTTGAACATATAATGCGTGAGTGCGCCTTTGTGTCTTACATCGAAAATATATAGTCCAATATATCAATTATTTTAGTCTATAATATATATATGAGATTATACTCATTAAAATGGTGATTATATAAAAATTATGAGGGTTACACCCTCATCATCATCTTTTCTTCAGGAAAGAAATGGTGATTATATCGCCGAGAATATATTATAATAATTGCCAATAAATGTCACGGTATTGGTAAGTCTAATAAACTCAATAGATGGATAGCGACATATAAATCAAAGATACTTTTATTAAAAAAAAAATATATATCTTTTATTTTTTGGAAGTGTTTATGAATACGATAAGAAACTTGATACATTAATGATGATTTAATATATAATCCTATTGTTATAATAGAATACTAAAGTATATATAAATATCACGCATTATATATATTGACTAATTAGTATTATCAACTATAAATTTATAGTATATAATTTAATATCCCCGGCGGAGCCGGGCATATCTTTTTTTTATTTTTAAGATTAAATATGGGCCTAAAGGCCGATATTATCCCTCCCTAAGGGGGATATATTTAATGCAAGATTCTAAGAACACAAGGACATAAAATATAGACGTAATGGAACTAAGGGAAGTAACCCCGGAATTAAATAATATGTTAAGATATTATAAGGTTTTCCCTAAATATGGCCCCCCAATAGGGGGGGCGATATTATACCCGGCTCCGCCGGGTAAATATTTAATGGGGACTCGGAAATCTCGTAGTATCTAAAATATGAAATACTTATTCCTTATAGGGAATATCAATATATGCCCGCCGAAGGCGGGCATTTTTTATGAAAAGGAGATTAGTGAATTATGAAATATCTATATACATTATCTTATAATGATAATATGTATTATCCATATTTTGTATAAGTTAATAAGAGATATAAGAAATTTAGTATGAAATATTAAATTAGTAATACATGGAAAGCCGTATGATGGGAAACTATCACGTACGGTTTGGAGGGCAGTTCTGAATAGGCTGACCCTACTGTAAATGGAGGTTGAATGATAAGATACGTTCATGCCAACGGAGCGTCTTTTTTCTTTATAGCAATGTATTTACACATTGGTAAAGCATTATACTATGGAAGTTATAAATCACCAAGGGTATTAGTTTGAACAATAGGAGTTATAATATTTATATTAACAATGGCCACTGCCTTTATGGGTTATGCGAACAATAGCCCAAAATCTAATAAAAAATATAATCCTTATGCCGGCAAAGGCGGGCATAACGTGAATTATATGAAAAATACTAGTTGTAAACTAATTATATATAAAAGAAATTATAATACAAATTGTACCTCGAAAATATCTAAAAAATATGATGTTTTATTCCAAGAAATTGGTGTAAAACCCATTAAATGATGAGAGAATTTGGATTCACCTTTAGTTAAAGAAGCTATAAAAATAGAATTAGATGGAGAATCAGGGGTTTATATTATAATAAATAAAATAACTAAAGAATTTTATATTGGTTCAGCTAAATGTAATAATTTAAATTCTAGATTTAAAAACCATTTAATTTTAAAAAATAAATTAGGTAGTAAATTAATAAAATCATCTATTGAAACATATGGAATAAATAATTTTATATTTGGTATATTAACATTTTATGATAAATCTACAGATGTTGAAGAAAACTATGTCGAATTATTAAATATAGAAAGTTCTTATATTTATGCATTAGTACCTCAATTTAATATATTAAATAACGCTGGTCGTTTTCATGTTAAAAATTTAGATAAATATAAATCAAGAAACGATATGGAATTATTTAATTTACTTTTATCTGATGAAAGAATTAAAGAATTAGATATTATTAGGGCAAATCATATAGAAAAATATAAAGATACAAATAAAATAAGGGAATATAATAAAAATTTAGGCTTAAATAGTACTCCTGTTTCATTAAGTGATGAAGTTCGTCTTAAATTAAGTAAAGTTAATCATAACCGTAAAATTATTTATATAATAGATATAAATACTAATGATATTTTATGTGAATTTGAATCGGTAATTTCAGCTGCTCATTATTTAGAATGTAGTACTAAAACTATTCAACGTGCTCATAAATTAGGTTATATATATATTCCGGACTTATTTAAACCTTTACTAAATAATGAGCATATTTATAGTTATAAATCCTTTATTGATCATATTGATCAAAATGATTATTTAAATTTTAATTACTCTACTTTTTGTAGTAAAAAAAATAAATTTATCGTTAGACCAAATAATAAATTTAAAATTAAATCTGGTTTAAGTGATTATAAGCATTTTTCTAAATACTATATAAAGTATGAATTAGCTAACCCTGTAAAAAAATAGACACCATTTTTAAGTAAAGTTAGATTCCGAAGCGGAGTATACATCTTAAAATTATTGCCGCTTTATTGATTATTTTAGTTTACTTAATTCCGTCCCCGTCCCCCCGAAGGCGGGACGGTTTTACAGGGGATAATCTCTTATATTATTTATATAGTTTATTTTTGACATACTATTATTGTAGTATATATATATTCTTTAAATTTAGATTAACTTTATAACTTAGTAATTTATTATATTAGATAGTCTATCTTATATAAAAATAAAATCCGTCTGGTATACATAATATTTTATTTTTATATCTAAAATTGTAACTTTTATAAGAAAAATTTTAGACAGATTTATGATATATAAATCATTTAATTAAATTTTATTGGAATATTGGCCTACGGCCGGTATTGGATTTAATTCTCGGTGTGAACTGAGGTATCCTCAATTGGCGAAAATTAATTGGTTATTTATTATCGAATAGGCAACATTAATGAAAACGGTTAAAGTATAACGAGACCGTCGGTTATATAAATAATCGCTACAGACTGGTCCATTAATGGGTATCTGAAATGATGCTTAATGTACAGTCGGTAATTTGTTAAGTTTATTTCATTTGTGGGTCTCCCACAATAATGAATTTTATTTTAAATTTTTTTATAGGTTAAAATATATACAAAATTATAGTACTGTCTATGTTATGGCCAGATGTCACATTGAGGTAATCCTAATTTTGCCTTAAATATTTTAGAAATATATAATTATTCTATTATTAATTTTCACCTGTTATGGGGATATAAATTTTTAGCGGGTAGTAGAAGTATTGGAGATTTATTAAATAATAAAAAATATGCCCGGCTTCGCCGGGTTATTAATAAGGATAACAATATGCCCGGGTGGAAGGAGGGAAACAACCCTCTTAATAATGATAAATACGTACCCGTCTTCGGCAATCAGATGAGTCATTGAGGTAACACCCTTATTTTTATTGTCTTAAATATTTTAGTAATTTACTATTCTATTTTTGCCTTAAATATTTTAGTAATTTGCTATTCTATTTTTTTTCTCTTCAATGGCGAAATTTTACTCCAAATAAGGAGATGTAAAATTTTTATGTTAATAAATAGCGTAGATTTATGTAATAAAAAAAAATATCTTATTAATAATAATAACGATATGGAAAATTTTTTTTATGATAATCCCGCTTCGTTGGGAGATGACAATATAAAAAATAAAATAATATTAGAAATAATATATGGTTCTTTATTAGGTAAATCACAAGCTAAAAAAAGTAAAGAAGGAACTAAAATATTATTTTATTTAGAAAATAGTAATAATGATTATTTATTATATTTTCATAATTTAATATCTAATTTAGGTATTTGTAATTTAAATACACCTAAAATAAATACAAGATTAGGTAATAAAGGAAAAATAAAAAAATTTATTACTTTTAATACTTTAACTTATTTAGATTTTAATAATATATATAATTTATGATATATAAAAGATAAAAATATATCATTACCATTAAAAATTTTACCTTCTAATTTAGATATTTATTTATCTCCTTTAGCTTTAGCTATTTGAATAATGAATAATGGATATAAAACTAATAAAGGTTTAAATTTAGCCACTTATAATTTTAAATTTAAAGATATAGAATATCTTACATCTTTATTAAAAATTAAATATAATTTAGATTGTTATTTTTATAAGACTGGATCTAATAAATATGGTGATATTTTCTTTAATATACATATTAAAGCTAATTCTATGCCTTTATTAGCTAAATTAGTTAAACCTTATATTATTCCTTCTATGAAATTTAAAATTTTATAAATAGATTATATAATAATATCTAAAATATAGTATTATATTTTCTTATTTATTAAGAATATAATGCAACATTATTGAAAACAGGTCAAATTTATATGTTAAGTAAAAAGACCGTGGGTATAGTTAATTATATCCCGACAGAGTGGTCCAATAATGGGTATCTGAAATTGATGCTTAATGTGCACTCGAATATTTAACCTTTATAGGTTATAATATCATATCCTTTTATATATGATAAATTTAAATTGGGTGATATTATATATAATAAATAAGAGGTATATTTATTTATTATACACAAGGCTTATTAAACTATATCTTAATAAGATATAGGAACTTTTACAAGATATAAATATAAGATATTTATATTTAATAAGTACATGGTATTATTTATTTTAACATTTAAATAAATTTAAGAATGGCGGCCGACTGCCGTACATCAGATTGTATTTAAACTCTTATTTTAAAGAGGGTAAATAATATTTAAATATTGGCAACTGTTATAACTAACTTATTATCAGCTATACCTTTCATTGGTTCAGATTTAGTTCCGTTAACCTGAGACTTACCATTATATTTTATATATTTAGGTACATATCTTATATTTTATAATCATTTATCTTATAATCATCATTCTTTATCTTCATCTTATACATTTATACATCCCAGCGAAGGCGGGTATAATTATTCCCATATTTTATTATATAAATTTATAGGTTTTATAGATGGTAATAGTAATATTATTATAAAAAATAATAAAGATTATATAAATATATCTTTAATTATTAATTTAGATATAAATGATTTAGATTTATTAAAATTATTTAATACTCAATTTAAATTAGGTAAAGTTTATAATATAACACCTAAAAAGGGATCAAAATTAGCAAGATTAGAAATTAATAAATTAGATATAAAAAATATATTAATTCCTTTATTAGATTATTATAAAATACAATTTTTAACTGAAACTAAACAAAAACAATTTTTATTAGTTAAATATATATTAATTAATAACATTGAAAAATATAATGATATTGATATTATAGATAGTAATAATTATATTAATAATAATTTAATTAAATATAATTTTAATAAGTTATTTTATTTTAAATATTGATTTATTGGTTTTACTATGTCTAAAGGTTCATTTAAAATAAAAAATAGAGATATATATTTTCAATTAAAAGATAAACATAATTTTATATTATTTAATAATATAAAAAAATTATTAAATATAAATAAAGGTATATCTATAAATAAAGATAAATATATAGAATTAAATATATCATCTATAAAAGATATTCAAAATATTATAGATTTATTTAGTAAATCAGAATGTCATTTATTAGGTAATAAATTAATAGAATATAATAAATGATTATTAGATTTAAAAAGTAATATAAGATATAAGAATTTAAAATTACCTAAATATATAAAATTATAAAATCAAAAAATACTCATATAAGCGGCCATATATTGTAAAATATATAGGAAAAATAAGGTGAATTTCATGAAAATCCATAAGTTTATGGATAATATGAAGCGAAGTATATTATATATGATAAATAGATATCTATTTAAAGTGATATAAACGTTCAACGACTAGTGATTGAGTACATATAACAATAATATCTCCAAGAGCGCCTTACATCCTTTAAAGGATGATGACATAGTCTAATCTTATAAGTAATTATAAGTAAATATAAAATTAAAAAAATATAAAATGGTAAGTAAAATGTTATATGAGGAGGTTTTTATATACATGAGGGACCATATTATAGTAAATATAAATTTACAAATTCTTCTTGATGCTGGAACATCCTTTTTAATATTGGCCCGCCTAAGGCGGCCGATATTATACCTATAGAAATTATGTACTTTAAAAATAGTAATAATCATAATGACATAAGGACAATCAGCAGTGGTGAAATTTAGTAATTTTGCTACTCAGAGACTAAACGCAGAAAATCTATTTAAATATCACGTCATAGACAGATATAAAGATACTAAAAATCATAGTCCCGCAGCTTTGCTGCGGGCGGCCGTATATATGGAGATTATTTATTATACTGTTTATTTTTAAGGATTAATTGAATAATTCCCCCTCCTTCGGAGGGGCATTAATTATCATATTAAAAATTTTATAAAGCCCGCAGCTTATGATATAGATATTTTTTTTAGATTCGGTAAAATAGAGTATATAATAAATTTCCCCCCGCGAAGCGGGGGGATGATTATATCCCCGGCTCCGCCGGGAATAAATTAAAGATATATACTTTAAATAAATAGATTAGGATATAGTCCAGTCAATATAGAGATATATTGAGATAAAATAGAATGCTCAGTATCTAATCCAACAATTCAAAGATTCTTTGGTGCGCCGTGAGAAGGTTATTCTTCCTTGATTCAATTATATTATATGATACTTAATTATGAGGGTTAATCCTCATGATTATCTTCCCTGTGGGGAATAAATGGTGGTTATCAAAATTATAAAGTTTAAGAATCCGTATTATTATTAAGAGATCAATAAGATCTATACGTAAAGCATATAACTTATCTCATTAGGGCTAACCTAATAGTGAAAATAGCATGTTATAAAAGGTTAGATATATAAACTAATCTAGCTAGATGTTGTCACATGACTAGGCTAACGAACTTCTATCAAACTGATAGCAGGGTTTTCTTTCCCTCTTTCTTATTTAAGATTGTAAAAATAGTTTTTATGCAATGCAAAGAGTGCATATTATTCTTAATAATATTTTTAGCTAGTATATTATATATGAAATCAGTGAAGAGTCTAAATGACAATAGGGGAGATAACAGTACTCCGGGAATACCTGTAATGTTTAATAACATAGAGGTATCGGAGCTTCCGTAGTATTTAATATTAAAATATATTTATATTCGCGAAACGGGCATATATATATTAAAAATTTAGAAAAGGGAAGCAGTAAATCTCGTTATAAGGAAATAGATACTAAGGATCTATATAAACTACCATAAGGTGGATTAATTATAACAATAAATATACAAATAAAAAAAAATATCTTTATTTTATACTTTATAGCGTGAATAGCGCGTACATAAATTTATAAAATTATATATATATTTATATATAATAAAAATATAAAAAATAAATGATATGTATAAAAAATGATAAATAAGATAAATGGATAATAATCCCCCGGTTAGCGTGGGATGATAAAAACCTAAATAGATATATTTTAAAGTATTTTATAGATTTATAGAAAGCCGTATGCAGTGAAAGTTGCACGTACGGTTTGGGAAGGGCTCTTTTATTTAATATAGATAAATTTGCTACTTCACCTTTACATTTCTTATTACCATTTATATTAGCTGCATTAGTTATAATGCATTTAATAGCTTTACATATTCATGGTTCTTCAAATCCTGTGGGAATAACTGGTAATTTAGATAGAATACCAATGCATAGTTACTTTATATTTAAAGTGCGCCGTTGTGGTATATTTCTTCAGTTGTTACATAGCAACAAGTATTTTGTTTATATACTTCCACTACTATACTTAGGTAATATGTGAAAACATTTACTGAACAGAGCATGTATAGAAAAGAATAATTTTTATATTATAGTTATTAGAATTTATTCATGTGAATGACTCATGGTTAGGATTGGATTATTCAAACATCAATTTCTAAAGCTCTTTAATTATAGAGAACGTTTTACTATAAATTTTACGTTTATTAAAAATATTGATATAGGCTTTAAATATATCAATAAAACAATTATTAATACTTATCTAATGCCTTTGAGGTGTGCAGGTATCAAGGAAATGAGTGATGAACCTAAAAGTCAAATATGAGAGATTTATACAACTACGGGATTCGTTTCATTTAGTAATAAATATGCGAACAGAGGTTTCATAATAATAGATTCAAATTTAAGATTTAAAGGTTATTCTTTATTTTATTCTTATAATAATCTATGAAGGAAACCAGTAACTTTTTTTCTAAGATATTTTAATACTAGAACAGGTAGTTCATTAAATGTATGAAATAATTTAGACAGTCTAAAATTAAGATCTTTAAATTATCCTAATAATATAATTGATAGAAATTTATATAAAACATTTTTATATAATAAAGATATTTTTTATTTAGCTTGCTTTAATTTAAAAATTAACAATATATCAGATTCTTATATTAATAATATTATATTAAAATTAAAAGATAATAGTTTTAAATTTACATTTAATAACAAATCTTCATTATCTTCTATAAAATATAATGTAGAAGATAAATTAGTACTTGAAGTTGTTAGAATTATATTAGATACAATTTATAAACCTTTATTTATATTTCATAATAATCGTGATACAGCCTTAAATAAAATTACAACTTCATCAATATCTAATTTAAAAGGATATACTTTATTTATAAAAGGTAATATAAAAAGTAATAAATTTCATACTAAGAATAAAACTTATTATTTTTATAAAAATATAGAAAATAAACTTATGATAATTTTATCTCAAAAAATTAGTGACCAAAGATTTTTAGAATTAATACATAAAATTTTAAATTCTAATTATTTATTTTATTATATTAATAATACTAATTTAATATCTAATCCTATTTATACTATTATTAGTCCTATTTTAATTAATATTTATTTACATCAATTAGATTTATATATTAATAAATTTTATCCTTATTTAAATTATATAAGGTATAATAATGAATTTATAATTTACCCGCGGAGCGGGGGTATCCCCCTCCCAAGGATGGACATTTTTAATAAAAAATATCATGAAATTAATTATATGATAGATAAATTTTTTATTGAAGAATATGATAATAATATAGAAATGGCCCCGCTTCGCGGGGCTGATTATCTCCTAGATATAAATAAAAAACCTATTTATTTTTTAGATACTTATATTATATATAAAAATAATAAGTTAAAATTAAATGCACCTATGGATTTAATTAAATCTAAATTAACAAAAGGAGGATATTTAATTAGGGAATCTAAAAAACATAAAGGTAAATCTAATATATTATGAGTTAAATTTAAACCTGAATATATTATAAAATTAGCGAATAATATAATAATAAAATATATTAATTATTATAAATATGTTAATAATAAAAATATACTTATATCATATATATATTATATTATTAAAGATGTAGTTTTACGTACATTAGCTCATAAATATAAATTATCAAGTAGATCTAAAGTTTATAAAAAATTTGGATATAATATATTAATTAAAGATTATAATAATAGAAATAAAAATAAAACACCTAAAATTTTAGTTTCATTAATAAATCCAAATAAATATAAAATAAAATAAAAGACTGAATAAAAGTTATGGAGAGCCGTATGATCAGGAAACTATCATGTACGGTTCGGTGACGAATATTTGACAACCCTAATAGGTTTAGCTAAGGGATCAATATTTAGTTCAATGATTTAATAACTGTGTTTGTATTCTTATTAATATTTAGTTTATTTGTATTCTTTTCACCTAATACATTAGGTCAATTAAATAATGGCCTATATATACTATATGCTGGAATAATTTACCTCGATATGTAGGGATATAATAATCCCCTCAGGGGATTATTTATTTTTATCTATATATTTCTTATAGATAAATAATTTATAATAAAACTAAATTTTATTTAGTAAAATATTATTATAATAAATTTAATCAGCAGATAACCAAACGTATATTTTATATATACTTAGTAGGAATCTTAGAGACTATACGTATACATAAATTATGGGGTTTACAACCCCATGATTCACCCGGAGGGTAAATTATGGGGGGGGGGTTTAACCCCCCCATGATTCATGTTTCACATAAATTATCTCCCCGCGAAGCCCGTAGGGGATAAATTATTGATATAAAGTATTTAATTATCTCACCATTTATATTTTATGAATACCGGATGTAGACCGATATCGAATTATATAAAATATAAGGAGATTTGCCCGGCTTCGCCGGGTAATTGAATGAGATACCTTCTGGGAATCATATTTATGAAGAGATAGTCCATTTAATACCGTTATAACGGTATTAATATTTAGCATCCAGATAACTATATACCAGGTAACCCTATGGTAACTCCGGCATCGATAATAATAACTCATATATGATTATATATATTTATTAAAAAGAAGTATGTAATATACTTTTTACATACATATAAGTTTAATATAGCATATTTTATATATAAAAATCATATACTGTCGCATTATATATATCAAAAGATATAAAATGAAAAAGAAGTGAATTGCAAGGATATCCTATATTATTAAAATATATAGGACAATTTGCAGTAAAGTATATTCGTATTATGATATATATATTATTTATATATATATTTGAAGAATATAAATATTCAACGACTAGTTATATTAAATAGATAATAATATTTATAAACCACGAGCGCTTCTGATATTAAGAAAATACCCGCTTTGCGGGTATATATATATTTATAGATGTATATTATAAATTTTAATATTATGACATAGTCTAAACTATACAGTAATGTATAGAAATATTATTTAAAAGATAATATACCTTTTTTAAAAAGGAAATATAAGAAAAATTTATATATGCCCCGCCTTCGGCGGGGAATTAATATAAAAGATAAATATAAAACTTATATTTAAAATAAAATTGAGTTCCAGAGTGATATTTATTACCATTTTATGCAATATTAAGATCAATACCTGATAAATTAGGAGGAGTTATAGCTATGTTTGCTGCTATATTAATATTATTAATATTACCTATAACAGATAGATCAGTTATAAGAGGTAATACATTCAAAGTATTATCTAAATTCTCTTTCTATTTATTTGTATTTAATTTCTTATTATTGGGTAACTTAGGTCAATTACATGTTGAAGTTCCATTTATTGTATTAGGTCAATTTGCAACTGTTTATTACTTCAGTTACTTCCTTATTTTAGTACCTGTTATTTCAACTATAGAAAATATTTTATTCTATATTGGTAATAAATAGTAATTATAACTCCTTTAAGGAGATAAAACATTCTCTCCTTATAAACTTACCTTTTATCCTATTATATTATATTAATAATTAATTAATAGGTTATTATGATATGGAGTTTATTTAACTGATAAAATCTTAAAAGATTTACCTACTTTAAAAAATCAGATATATTCATATAATATTTCCCCATCACTAGCTCCCCATATTTATATATACCATATATAATGGTATCTAATGATCTAATTATGGCGCAACGTATCAAATAGTGATAAAATTTTAGCTTACTACAAACTGAGTTGTAATATATATTTGTAAACAAATACTTTTATCTAAGATATATAATAATGAACTTTATGATGACAATATCTAAATTAGCATTATCTATATTTAAAAATAGATATCCAGATAATTTCCCCCCGGCAACGCCGGGGGGATAATCATTCCCCCCCCGCTTCGCGGGGGGATAATTATAAACAAATACCATTAATTAAAAATAAAACTGTATATAATTATTTGAAAGAGGCTTTCTTTGGTGGTTATACTCAAGTATTTAAACCTATAGATAATAATATTAATTATTATGATATAAATTCTCATTATCCTGCTTGTGCATTAGATTATCTTCCTACAGGTGAATATTTTTTTATAAAATATGCAAAAATCAAATATGAAGATAAACCTCTAAATTTAATGGGAGTTTATTCAGCTTTAGTTCATGTACCTGTTTATGAAAAATATCCTATATTACCAGTTAGAATTGATAATAAAGTTATATATCCGGTAGGTACATTGTATGGTTCATGAACCAATCTAGAACTTGATTATGCTTTAGAAAGAGGTTATAAAATTACTATATTTAGTGCTATATTATTTCAATCAAAATCATTTCCCCGGCGTAGCCGGGGAGATTATTATCCCCCCCCGCGAAGCGGGGGGGAAATCATTAGATATATTTAAAGATTATATACATGAAATGTACAATAATAAAAAAGTAAGTACTGGATTTGAACGTTCATTATATAAATCTTTATTGAATAACTTAATAGGTAGATTTGGATTAAGAATGACTAAGGATGTAACATTATTATTAAATAATAATGATTATAAAAAAATTCTTATAGGACATTCTGTATCTAATATTAAACCACTTAATAGAGATTACCAATTAAGTACAGTATCTAAAGATCTAAATCATGAAAAGATTAAGTCTATTTATTAATCTTTAAAATATGGGTCCAGGTATATATTGATCCTTTTATGGGAAAAATAATGTTCAATATATAAAATATAGGTGATATATTGAAAAAAGGTATATGTAATTAATATTATTTTAAGGATTACGAATCAAAATTTAAATAATGATAAAAAGATAAAAACTGTAATAACAGGGATCAATCATAATCATGAAAATGATAAAAAGAGAAACAAGTGGAATGAAACATCTGAGTAACTTGTTAAATAACCAACAGGGATAATATAAGTAACGGTGAGTGAAAGTATTAAAATCTTAAAGTATTACCAAGAGGTAAGAATAAAGTAGTTTCCAACTACTAAGAAATAAAATTAAATTTTAGATTAAAGTACCGCAAGGGAAAGTAAAGAAATAGAATAATAAAGAGCAGTTATAGTATAACGTACCTCTTGTATAAGTGCGACAAGAAGCATTAATAATTAATGTGGCTAATAACCACCTAACCTTTCCATTGGTTAGACCCTATCTATACATGCTGAAGGAGTAATCATCAGTTTGAAGCTATAGAGACAATGTAACATTATTCCCATTAAAATTTAATCGGAGTGCTAGGGTAATAATTCTATGATAAACGAAAGTGAACTTGCATTGAGGCTTCGTAAAAAATGGCCCCGCGAAGCGGGGCGATACCGGCCTACCGGCCGGCATTGTTAAGTCAAATCTTTCTTATACTGGGATTTGAAATGGAACATATTTAACACGAAGTAAAGCATAGTATCTAAGGAATGTCCGATATATGATCGGTAAATTATGGGGTTGTAAACCCCATGATTAATGGAAAATTTATTCCATATATGATTTTAATTATTAGTGAACTTGGTAAGCCCTTAGTTTTCTAAATATAATGTTATATTTAGAGGTAACATATAAAGATTAATCTGAAATTGTTATATCGAACTTAGGGTATAAGAAGATTCAAAAAGCGAATGCAGATTAGTAATAGATCTGATAAAGTTTTATAACTTAATCCGAGAGGATGCAGACTTGAATCATTGTGATCTTCATAATTATTTAGCTCTTTAAGAGCAATATGATAATCTAAAGCTTTCGGTAGATTATGATAGAGATCTTGTTATAATACAAGTGAAAATAATTATTGCAAAATAAAAGCCCACATAGTGGGTAATTGGCTAATATTGTAATATGGGCCCGCCGAAGGCGGGCCGATATTATGGGGCAACGGAAACCCCACATATTACAATTAAGTAAGATTGCATGAGCCGTATGCGATGAAAGTCGCACGTACGGTTCTAAGGGGGGGAAAAACTGAGAGGTTCTACCTATCCCAATTGGGCCAGTGAGTTATATAATTTAGTGAAAAATTGAATAAAAATTTTTATATATAAATAGAAATAAATTAAATTATATAGGCCCGAAAGCAAACGATCTACACATGTCCAAGTGTATATACAACCTATTTAAGGTTTATATATGACTCAATAGGTAATTGTAGCAATAATTTCTAAAGAGGTGTGTGTAGCTGTGACAGACAAATCTGGTTTGCAGATAGCTGGTTTTCTGCGAAATATATTTTAGTATAGCCTTTATACATATTTAAACTGGTACAGCACTTAAATAACTTTGGGGAATTAGAATATAATTTTATCAAAATATTTAAACCTCGGAATCAGTTAATAATAATATAAGGAGTCAGACTTATTGCGATAAGGTAGTAGGTCGAGAAGGAAACAACCTAGACTATTAAATGAATGTCCCAAATATTAATTAAGTGAATAAAATCTATCCTACTTTTATTTTTTTATAAAGGTTGAAATTATATCTAAAATATAATTTTACATTATTTTTTCTTCGGAAAATTTATACGGGGTATTAAATTATAGACAATTAGTAAGTGGGTTTGACAATAATCAACTTTTAATGAACATGTAACAATGCACTAATTTTATATATATATATATTAAAATATATATATTTATTAATAATAGAGAAAATATATCGGGTCTAAATTAATAACAGTATTATAGATATAATCATTAAGATTATATGGTAGCAGAATATATAATGGATAATTATAAAGAGATTGCTGGCTTGAGTAACGATAGATAATATAAGATTATCCCCTTATTCATAAGGTTTTACTATAAACGAACGGTCCCTAAGATTATTATAGAAATATAAAATTGATGGGTGAAAGAACAAGAAAATAAAAATGAACCGTACTGTAGACCGACACAGGTATGATTAGCAAAAGGGAATGGGATAACTACTTTGAATGAACTCGGCAAAATAAATCGTGCGACTGTTTACCAAAAACATAGCTTATTGCATACTAGTAATAGTAAGTATAATAAGTGATATCTGCCCGGTGTTAGTTTAATAAATATTATTATTTAATAGATAATTTTATAAAAGACTGATAAACGGCGGTCTTATTGTGAGGATCCGAAGGTAGCGGTGCGACAAGATGAAATGAGGGGGGTTCCCCTGATTATATCCCCCTTTGGGGGATAAATTCATAATAAGAATAAGGTGAAAACCCTTTACAATAAAAGTCATATTTGTAAACCTAATTCAACATGCATTATGAGTAATTATTTTGTATGAAGCTTGAATGACAACGGCTATAAACTTTATCTGATATAAGTGATCTGGTCTAGGTTAGAACGACATGATTAGTTTATCAAAATAGTGGATTAAAATCTCGTTATAGGAAAGTAACATGATCAGTTTTTGGTTACTATATATGATTTAAATAATATCGACGCTACGGATATTATTATATGACTTAATAATAAAAAAATCATCGGGATATAGCTATAATCTAAATCGTTCATTAAAGTCTTATTATGGAAACTTGGTAAGCCTTATACATACCTATATTTTTATAGGAAGTAATATATAAAATTAATAAAATGGAAATTATTATATAGTGTAGAAGGTAAAGGATAAATATAAAAAGCGAATGATTTTATGTAATGTAAAATATAGAGTTAAATGACTCATTCTGAAAGGAAGCTAACTTATATATAAGGCCATAAAAAATTTTATGGTTTGAGCCGTAAGCAGTGAAAGTTGCACATACGGTTCTTAAGGGGGGAAAGCTTGAGAGGGCCTACCTATCCTAACAAATTCATTGACGTATAATTGACGTCCTGCATGAATGAATATACGATGCGATAACTGTATCCAAAGTAGACTCAGTGAAATAGCAATTGCGGTGAAATTAGTACTATAATATATATATTATATGCCGGGTTGGTGTAAATCCAACTTTATAGTTTTAATAATGCCGGCCGTAGGCCGGTATCGCCCCGCGAAGCGGGGCGATGAGATATTAAATGTCTTAAATGACAGATAAGTATAATAAATAAGAATACAATCGAAATAATACTTACCCCCTTAAATATAAGGGTAAATTACATATAGGCAATATGTAGTTTAATCACTATAAATAAAAAGGTGAAAACGGTTAATGACATCTTAGTTAAAGACCGTCGGCAGTTGTATATGTCGCTACAGACTGGTTCACCGAGGTTAGACTGAAATGTCTGTCTAAATGTACAGTCGGATTCTGTAATATAATATTTATATTATATAGAGGTGAAAGATGTATAAAAAATACAACTTATTAGTACTTAAGTAAGAAACCTTTGTAGGTCAAACCTACTTAAATTAATCAGAATTGGAAGATGCCGTATATCCGTAGGTTGACAAAAAGACCCTATGCAGCTTTACTATATCTTTATTTTGATTTTTAATCATAATACTTTTATGATTAGCCTTTTTTCATTTATTTCAGCAGATTAGGTTATATTTATATTTTAAATCAAATGAGATACCTATATAATTGAAAAAAGAATCTAATTAATACAGTCAGAATTCTATAATATAGAATGTTAGTTATACTAATTGACTTAAGTTTAACTTATTTAAGAAAGAGTAAAGAGGTTAGTTTCGATGGGGCGTCGACATCAGCGAAAGCATCTGATGTGTCTAATAACAAAGATCTTGATTAATCAAGACTAAATGTTTAATTAAATTTTTTATTTAATAGTAAATTACGTACAATAATTCTATATGGTAAATAGAATAAAAGATTATAAGTAAGGATAACAACATAATTGTGCGATGATAATAACACTAACAAGTGGAATTAGTACTTACGTAGAGTGTAGTGAACAGGCATAAACAAATGGTATGGATGTCGATAACGGATTAAAGTTACGCTAGGGATTAATTGTTAGTTCCTTTATATAGAAATATATATTTATCTACGCTTTAGTTAGATAACTTTCATTTGAAAGATATTAATTGGGTGAATTACATAGAACTCTTTATATATAAAGACAATATGTAGCGAAACATATATTAGTTAAATTTTTAAGATATATGAACGTTCAACGACTAGTAATTGAGTAAACTAACAATAATATTACCACGAGCGCCCAATACCTATGAATTACCCCCCCCGCGAAGCGGGGGGGTTGATTATATCCCAAAGGGGATAAATAATTAGGTAAAGAAATAGTCTGAACTATATAGTAATATATAGATGTTGTTATTAAAAAAACAACAAATAACAAAATTGAACAGGGTAATACCGCGTGAGAGTTGATATCGTCAGCGGTGTTTGCCACCTCGATTAATAACGATAGTCGAGTTTAAATAGGTTTAATTGCAAGAAGTCTAAAATATATGACATATTAGTTTGATATATAAAATGATGATTTGCAGCGAATTATTATTTATATAAATAATATATATATATTATAAGAATAATAAACGTTCAACGACTAGTAGGTGAGTAAAATAACAATATCCTACCACGAAATACCTAGAAATATATATATTTATATTTTAAGATATAGTCTGAACAATAATGAAAATTATTGAAGTTAATATTAAATAAGTTAACGATAACAAATTGGTCGTCTAGACTCGTCCTCCTGGTCGCAGCAACTAGGTAGGGTAGGACTGTTCGTCCTCTAAGGAGTTACTTGAGATGGGTTAATTACGACGTGAGTCAGTAATGATTTTATCATCTATGGATTTTTTTCTTATCTGTTGCCTTAAGTGTACGCAAGGATAATAAGGTACATTCCTATGGTTAATTAATATATTTAGCTAAGAATGTTGTGTTTACATATTGAATGCATATCAAATATTAAATCCTTCAGATAAGTTTATACATTATAGACTATAATGTATTAGTTAATTTGTTATATTTGCAAATATACTAATTTATTTACTCATATTTTATGAGTATAAAAAAACATATACCTAAAATATATTTAATGGGATCATAGATTAATTGGTAAATCTTTCGCTTTGCATGTGAACAATATCGGTTCGATTCCGATTGATTCCATATTTTTTTATTTGTATTTATAATAATTATTAAAAATTAAAAAATAAATGATTTGATTAGATGTACCAACACCATGAGGTGTACGTTTACAAGATTCAGCATCACCTAACCAAGAAGGTATACATGAATTATATGATCATATAATGTTTTATTTAGCATTAATATTAGGTTTAGTTTCTTATATATTATACGTAGTTATAGTAGATTTTAAAAATAATAAATTTGCTTATAAATATTTAAAACATGGTCAAACATTAGAAATAATATGAACTATATTCCCAGCTGTTATATTATTATTAATAGCTTTCCCTAGTTTTATATTATTATATTTATGTGATGAAGTTCTAACTCCTGCTATGACTATTAAAGTTGTAGGTTTACAATGATATTGAAAATATGAATATTCAGATTTTGTATCAGAGAAAGGAGAAACTATAGAATTTGAGTCATATATTATACCTGATGACATGTTAGAAGAAGGTCAATTAAGATTATTAGATACTGATACTTCTATTGTTTTACCCGTTGATACTCACGTTAGATTTATTGTAACTGCTAATGATGTATTACATTCTTTTGCTGTACCTTCTTTAGGTATCAAAATAGATGCTACTCCTGGTCGTTTAAACCAAGTTAGTGCTTTAATACAAAGAACTGGAGTTTATTACGGTCAATGTAGTGAATTATGTGGAGTTAACCATTCTTTAATGCCTATAAAAATAGAATGTGTACCTATTAACGAATTTATCGAATGATTAGCTGAAGCTGAATAATTTTTCATATATATTCATATATAAAACACCCTAAGAAATATAATAAAGGTAAGTTTATATAGCTTAATGGTAAAGCAATGTACTGTTAATACATCGATTTTGGTTCAATTCCAAATTTAAACGTAAAATGAATATATAATAAAGTAATGGTTATTATCATAATGATCTTCATCATTATTTAAAGTAATTAAAAAAAATAAAAAAAAAATGAATTTAATAAGTGGACTATCAAGTTTATTAGCTATGGGATTATTATCACCAGTACAAAGTATATTATGATTAATAATATTATTTGTAAGTACAGCTATATCATTATATAATCAAGATTTTATGTTAATGGGAATATTATATATATTAATATATGTAGGAGCAATTGCTATACTATTTTTATTTATATTATCATTATTAAAAATAGATTATATACCTCAAGGAAATGTATCACCATTAATAATAACTTTATTATGTGTATGCTTTATACCATTAGATTTAACATATGATTATAATGGAATAATAATGGAATTTAATGATACATATAATGAATTAACAGTAGTAGGAAATCAATTTTATACTGAATATGCTATATTATTAATAATAACTGGAATAATATTAATATTATCTGTTGTAGGGGCTATAGCTATTACCAGGTAAATGTTACAATTTTTAGAATTATTATTAATGTTTGTGTCAGTATTATTGGCAGTAGCTTTTTTAACAGTAGCCGAGCGTAAAACACTAGGTTATATGCAGCGTCGTGTGGGTCCGGTAGCAATCGGTAAAAAAAAAATTAATTAGATTTAAACATTGAAATTAAAATTTATTAAAAATAATAAAAATAGAATTGGGATATACATAATATGTGTAATAAAAAAAAAGAAAATAATCAAATAAGATTTATTCATACTTATACATTTAATGCCTGCCGGTAGACCCGCAGTGCGGGGCATAAAAATTAAATAAATGATGATTAGATGTATAAATGATCTTTGATAAATTTTATACCCTTTAGGATTTTAATTATCCCTATTAATTTATGACGTTTCGGGTAATTATGTACATAATAAATTCTCAATGAGAATTAATGATAAATTCGATTATATCCCCCTCCGGGGGATATATTATGGGCCCGATGATTCATGTTACACATAAATGGGCCCGCTTCGCGGGGCTAATTCTCCCCCGCTTCGCGGGGGGAAATGAAAATGTTTAAAATCATATATATTAATATAATAAATGTAAGAAATTTATTTAGGCCGAAGTATATTTTTATATATAATATCTGAATATATACGAAGTGAAAGCGAACCTTTTGCTAAAAATTATCAAATTGCGGGGAGGTCTTAAAGCTATTTCAACTAAGTAAATATAGTAATAATATATTTATGGCACAGGTAATGACTCGTGGTATAGTAATATCGAAATAGATGCACGAAAGGAAATAGATAATCTGCAGCCAAGTACCTATTTATAACTTAAAATAATATCTAAGTTATTATTTCTTTAAAAAGGAATAATATAATTTATAATATATATATATTAAGGTATGCTGTAAATAGACTAAAAGGTAATTGGTGTATTTATAAAAATAAAATATGCTTAAGATATAGTCAGACCTTATTCTAAAGAATACAGAAATATATATATAATTAAGAAGGACGTATATATATATTACTCGTTAGTTTATAGTATAAACTTATATAAATAAGAGTCTCATTTATATGAGTTGTTAAATGGATAATTAATAACTAAAAATCCGATGATATCGGATATGAGTAAAAATTATTTAGGGAGAAGTCTTCCAACTTTATCTAACCATATATATTTATCTATTTTATGGTAAATTAAAAAATATATGTATGATTAAAGGAAGAGATTTGTATTATGGAGTTTTAATGGCGATTGCAGATGCTGCAAAGTTATTATTAAAAGAAATAATTATACCTACACATGCTGATAAATTAATATTATTTATAAGTCCTATTATATCTTTAATATCAGCATTATTATGTTGATCAGTTATACCTTTTGGACCTGGTATAACTATAACAGATCATAATTATGGATTAATATTAACATTAGCTATAAGTAGTGTTGGAGTATTTGGAACTTTATTAGCTGGATGATCAGCTAATAGTAAATATTCTTTATTAGGTTCTATACGTTCTACTGCTCAATTAATTAGTTACGAGTTAGTTTTAACTACTATTGTTTTATTATGTATATTATTTGCTGGAAGTATGAATTTATCAAGATATGTTGAATTACAATCATCTATCTGATTATTTATACCATTATTACCATTATCAATTATATGATTTATAGGTTGTGTTGCAGAGTGTGCTAGACCACCTTTTGATAATGTTGAAGCTGAATCTGAATTAGTTTCAGGACATATGACAGAATATTCTTCTTCTATTTTTGTTCTATTCTTCTTATCTGAATATGCTTCCATTTTATTCTTATCAACATTAACTGTTATATTATTCTTTGGTGGTGGTACAGGTATAATTTTAGGTTTAAAAGCTAACGTATTTGCATTTACTTATATTTGAGTTAGAGCAACTTTACCTAGAGTTAGATATGATAAATTAATAAATATGTGTTGAATTATATTCTTACCATTATTATTTGCATTTGCTATATTTTTACCTTCATTAATATATATATTAGATGCCCAAATACATTTAAGTGCTAATTATATACTTTAAATATCAAATATCATATTATTTTCCACTGGAAAATGATAAATGGTCATTATTTGATATATATATTCATATATGAATAGATGATAATTTCTCCTACCGGAAGTCATTTGTTTAATAAAATTATTATCATAATTATTATTATTAAGAAATATGTTGATTATTCATTGTTAATAAACATTATCATATTTAATAAAATCTAATTTAGGAATTTTTAATTTAGAGATTTTAGATTTATTCTTTTCATTAGGTATAATTAGATATTCAGGTAAATTATTAATATCAATAAGTTCTAATTGAGATAGTTTAGATAAGAAATCATTATGAAAAGTTAATAAGAAATTTGAATTACTATATATATCAAAATATAAAAAAGTTAAAGTATTTTTCAATATAGAAATATTAGATATAGAAGTACCAAAACAGTCATGAATAGATATAAAATTTTTACCAAAACTATTAATTTTATATAATCGATCGATTAACATTAATAGACTATTAGCATCTAATGAATGAATTAAATTAGACATTAATGCTAAATTATTTTTACTTTTATTAGGTAATAGATTATTATAAATCTTTACTGAATAAGAATTTTTATAATAAGAAGATTTATGTATTCTAAAAATATTTTCATCCATATAATAATGGTTTATTATTAATCCACTAGGTAAAACTCAAGGAGTTGGTATATTTAAAGTATTACATATTCTAGCTACTTGTCTTAAATAATTTATCCCGGCGGAGCCGGGATTAATCATCCCCTCCGGGCATAATTTATGATAAATAATTTTCCATTAATCATGGGGTTTACAACCCCATAATTTCTAAATTTCTTTATTTCCCCGCGGAGCGGGATTGCCCGTCCTTCGGACGGGCATTAATGGATATTTATTCATTATTACAAATTGTATAGTATTAACTAAAGATAAAATTTGCTTAAATGTCAATTTAATATTTTTATCATTGATATATTGATAATAAGTTATTTGATTATCACCTAATGAATTAAAATTATTATTATTGGAAGGTAATAGAGTAAACAATTTAAGTACCTCAGCAACTTGAGTATTAGAAGAAGCATTATAAGGAATAATCATAATACATTTTTTAATCATATCTCTATGAATAATGCTATTAGATAATTTTAAAGCTTCAGGAGAATCTTTAACAGTTTTTAAATATTCAATAACACTTTGTGTTATAAACATATATCAATCATTAAGATTATCGTTTAAACCGATATTATTAAGTTGGCCGGTATTTATACTATCATAGATTTATAAGAGATAGATAAAGAAATATATGATAAAAAGTCATATATAAGTAAAATATGTATATATGAATATATGAGTATCTCTATATATAAGAGATATATAAAGTATAATAATCTGCCCCTAGAATATAATCTAAGCGGGGTTATTTAATGTAAATAAATAGCGTCTTTTAAATAACCACTAAATAAGATACAGAAAACATAAGCTTGTATCATAGCGATAGCAAATTCTAAAATAGTTATAGCTATAACACCTGCCATAGGTATAAATCCACTAACAAAACCTAATATAGATGAGCTCATTAAATTTAATATTAATGAACCTAATATTAACATTAACAAATGTCCTGACAATCAATTTTAACTAATTTATTCCGACTACGCCTGAATATAATCCGGAGGGGTTTCACCCTCCTAATTAATCCCCCGGGATAAATTTTCTTTAATCTTAAATTACTTACTGTTTTATATCAGCATTTTGGCTTAAGAACCAGTTTCCTGGCGATTAGAGTACACCTTATAATACATATAACTTATATAGATATATATATCAAAAAACCATCTACTCGTTGCTCTTTTACATTAATAAATATATCAAACATATAGATTTATTAAAGAAATATACAGTTTAATACTAGTTTTATTTTCCGATAAAACCTATTTTTATTAATGATTTAGATCCGCGATCACCCATTTAATAAATATAATTTAACAATAATAACTCCTAAAAGAGATAATTCCCTCACCAAAAATGGGGGGTAGAATATTATATAACCTGTAGCATGTTACAGGTAAGAATTTTATATTTATAAATCTTTAATGATATTACCATACCTTGAGTCATTAATCAAGCCGGTATAAAAGTTTCCTTAAATACTTTGGTTATTAAAGCTTTAGGGCTTCCCCGGAATTTGGCTTTTAAACACATTGTCATATGTTAGCTGATAAACGTAATCCTAATGATATAGCTTTAGAACTGTAAGATAAAGTTTCTATTAAAACTAAAACTGGTACTAAAGCTAATGGTGTACCTGTTGGTACAAATAATGAAAAGAAACCTAATCCATGATTTACAAATCCTATTATAGTTAAACCTAATCATAATGTTAAACTTAATGATATAATAGCTACTATTTGTGCTGATATAGCAAATGAATAAGGTATCATTGATACTACATTAGCTATTAATATAAAATTAAATAAAGTAAATATTAATGGGAAATAAATACCTCCACGTGAACCTACTTGACTTTTTACCATATTTAATATAGTATCATATATAGCTAATATAGCTATACCTCATCTATTTCATCCTAAATATGATTTATTTAATAAAATATTGTATCCATATATTATTAATGCTACTATTGATAAATATATAACATAATTAGATATACTTAATGTTATTATATTATTTATAGTTAATAAAGGTTTAATTTCAAATTGATCTAAAGGTGAAAAAAACATATCTTTTTTATTTTTAATTTCCTTAATAGTTTATATGTATTTAAGGTCTAAGTTAATTAAACTAACCATTTATATAAAAAATAGACACCCGCCCGCAGCAAAGCTGCGGGACTTTTTATATATAATTTCTCCCCCTTTGGGGATATAATCATCGGGCCCTAATTTATTTTAGGTATTATTTTAAGTATAATACCCCACACTTGGGGTTATGCCATAGGTTGGCATTATAAATATATTTATAATTTTATTATTAAAATTCTAGCAATTAATAATCTTAATATATTAGGTAATAAATATTTAGAAGTAATAAATATTAAAATAGTTAAAATTAAGATACCAAAAGTTAATAAATGTAAAAAATAAAAAGGAACTAATTGTGGCATAATTTATTAATTAATTAAAAGGATAAATAAAAACATATTTGAATATTTACCCAAAGGGTATAATATCGGCCCCGCGAAGCGGGCCCATATTTAGGGTTTCACCCTATAATATCATATTAGATATGTGTTATTAAATATTAATCATCAGATTGAAGGGATTTGAACCCCCATAGCCCTACACCCAATGTAGATACGTTACCAATTACGCAACAATCTGTTAGATATATCAAGATTAAGTAAAATTTAAATCAAATAAAATAAAATAAAATTAAATAAATCAAAGTATTATTTTATAACTTGAAATCAACTAGAACATTGAGGGAATTGAACCCTTAAAGAACTAATTTGCAATCAGTCTATTCAACCATGAATAACAATGTTCTTTATATACATATCTTCTTATTATCGTATATTTTTTACTATTTTATGACAAACGTGACTCGAACACGTATTATAGTATTGGAAGTACCAGAGTTTAACCAAATTAACTTATTGTCACTTTTATCGTAAATATACACATTATTTTTTATTTTTATTTATTATATGTTAATCGCCCCGCGAAGCGGGCGATACCGGACGTAGGCCGGCATTATATTACCATATATATGATAAATACCTTAATATTTTATCATTTACCTTTATCATTTTTTTATATACAACATATTTTCTATTTTATCATATCTATATATATGCCCGCCGAAGGCGGGAATAAGATTTTTGGTTTATATACCCCTATATTTATCCTGATATTTTTATTATATAGTATTAAGTATATATCTATATCATATATGGGCCGCCGACATATATCAATATAATATAGAATGTATCTAGTTGTTTTTTCATATGGGGGATTATATCCTCATATTTACCCGAAGGATCGCCATAGAGTATTCAATCATTGTTTCAAATGAAAGCCCCTCGCCACATATCGTAGCATGCTACTTCCATAGCACTACGCTCCTCTAGTAAAATACTCAAAATTTTATATATACTGATAAATGGCCCCGCTTCGCGGGGGGATTATATTATATCCCCGGCGTAGCCGGGGATAAATTCAAATTTAATATATATATGTCCGTTAAAACGGAATAGATCTATAATTTATTTTTATATTATTTATATACAAATATAAATTAATAAAGGGTTATATATCATGAATATTAATTAATACGAAATAATATACATTTTATTTTATCTTACTAATAGAATTTAGTAATCTTTTAGCTTTAGTAACTATTTTATTGTCATAAATTGTTTATAAATTAGAAAAGTAAGTACTAAGTACATCTTTATTTTTCATTAAACTTTTGAAAGTTTTTTGATTAAGTAATTTAAGATCTGAATCTTAATTTATTTTTAATTTAACTTTATTGATTTTGACAGTTGCTTGTCACTCTTTAAGTATAGTTTTTGCTATCAAGAGCAGTTTTAATCTTATGACAACTATGATGTACGATAATTTTATTGCTACTATCATCAAATTTAGCAGATATTCTATTGTCAAATCTACCTAATGTTTTAGGTAAAATATGGTCAATTTGTAATTTTTTGTATCACAAATCACCACTAGCATATTTCTTAATTAGGCTATTATTTACAGTTTTTTCATTTACTGTATTCGATGAATTAATTTCATTATCCACCATTGATGGTAAGTAATTTTCCTCTATATAGATAGAGTTATCAGCGTTAATAGAGAGATTAAGAGAGTCTAAATCTAAAAGTTGATCGTTACAAATTGGACAGATATATTTCTGTTTTGATATCAGTTGAGATCAGATATCACCTTTATATGTATTAATCAGCATTGTTCTTTTTAGTAAACATACCCTTTCTTAATGCATGTTGATTAGGAGATGGAATGAAATAATTTCCTCAACCATAAATTATGTCCTCCGACATGATTAATCCCGGCGGAGCCGGGATAAATTATCCCCCCGCGACGCGGGGGGATGATTCATGTTTTACATAAATTATTGGATTTATTAATTTAATAAATTCAGTAGATATTAGATTGCTATAAACTAGATTCGTAATAGTTTTAATATTATCTCTAAATCTCTGTATACTTTTTTTTGAACCCCAAATATACTTTTCATTATGCTCGACGAAGGCGGGATTTTCTTATTTATTTATACTTATGTATAGTTAATTACATATAAAATTTTATATTTTTTATTCAGGTTAAATTACAACCTAGTTAATAATATCCCCCCCCTTTGGGGGGGGGAATTTTTAATATATATCTATAACTATATCGGGGGGGGGTTATCTATTTTCCATATTCCCGCCGAAGGCGACATATATATATATTTTCTATTGAAATTTTTATTACTTAATCCCCCTTTGGGGGATTGAAATTAATTAAATAATGTATATATAAGATTCTAATTTAAAATAGCATAAATTTATAAAATTAAATTGATAAATAATTAAGTGAATAATAACGGCCTAAGGCCGTTGTAAATAAAAGGTATCTTAAATTTGATAATTATACTTATTATTCCCTTCGGGGTTTATTTTATAAATAAAGTAAAAATACTAGTAGAAAATAAAGTTATATTAATAATTTTAATTAAATGTTGAGTATAGCTTATCCCCCCCCCACATAATTTAAATAGAAAAAAATTAGAAATACCCCCCCCTCCGGGGGGGGTTACCTATCTCTCTCCCCTCTCCTATACCAAAATTTGAAAAATGGTAACATTTTTTCTAAAATTTAGAATAAATTAAATTTTTACTGTCTAAATTCAATTAATTAATAAATAAAAAGAAATAATATAGAATGAATATAAATATAAAATAAATAATAACATATACGACCGCCCGCAGCTTTGCTGCGGGACTAAAATATAATACATATAAATACCCTTTAGTAAAATAAATTAACCGGTGTAACCGAGATTAATTATGATTTATGTAAATCATTAATTATGAGGGTGTAACCCTAATGATTATCTTCCCTTGATTCCTGTTACACATAAAATAAATTATGGGGTTGTAAACCCCATGATTAATGTAAAATAATTTACCATAAATTATGGGGGGTGTAACCCCCCATGATTATATCCCCTACGGGGATAAATTATCGATTATCCACCGGCTACGCCGGGGGAAATTATCATTTATGATAAATACAAATTTAAGAGTATATAATAAAATTTATCTTGTTGTAAGTTGACATCATTTAGTAAAAAATTAAAAATGCTATTTTTAACTATGAGATAGATAATATGTTAAAATATTATAGGGAGAACCCGAAATATGACCCAAGGGCGATATTATCCCCCCCGCTTAGCGGGGGGGATATATTAATTATGGGAATGTAACTCTCATGATTTTATTAATTATGTCCACTAAGTGGGATATATATAGGTAAGGATGTATGGCTGAGTGGTTTAAAGCGTAATACTTGAGTTATTAAGACTTAAAAGTCCACGTGTTCGAATCACGTTGCATCCGATTAAAATGACTATGGCGAAATAGGTAAACGCGATTAGTTTAGGTCTAATTTATTTAAGGGTTCAACTCCCTTTAGTCATATTAATGATTATAATTATTTAACGAAACTTATGACATTTATTTATTTCTTTTTATCTTCTTTTACTTCTTTAAGTTCAAGATTATTTAATCAATTATCTAAACATATAATTTTAATAGCTAGTGGTTTATTAGCGATACCAACTTTATATGATTGATCAGAAATTAATGTATTTTATACTACGGATGGTATAGCAGATATTTTAATTTTATTAACAGCTTATTTAATACCTTTATCAATTATATCTAATTGAAATAATATAAATAATACTTTATTTTTTGAATTAGTTTTAAATTTAGGTATTATTTTATTAATTAATTTTATGTGTCAAGATATGACTTCTTTTTATATTTATTTTGAAGCTTCTTTAGCTCCTTTATTTGTTATGATAGGTTTATATGGTGCTGCTAATAAAGATAAAGCTGCTGATTATATTTTAATTTATACATTATTTTCTTCTTTATTTATGTTATTAGCTATTGCTATTTATGAAATTTTATTAGATAATACTGATTATCAAGCTACTAGTTTATTAGTTTTATCTATTGATTTACAATGTATATTATTTTTAGCTATATCTATAGGTATAGCTGTAAAAACACCTTTAGCACCAGTTCATACTTGATTACCTGTAGTTCATTCAGAATCTCCTTTAGCTGGATCTATATTATTAGCTGGAGTTATATTAAAATTAGCTGTTTATGCTATAATTAGATTAATATTACCTACATTATCTGATGCAGCAGTTTTATATACTCCTTTAGTTTATGTTTTATGTGTTATTACAATTATTTATACATCTATAATAACATTAAGACAAACTGATTTAAAAGTTATTATAGCTTATAGTTCTATATCCCACATGGGAGTATGTATATTAGGTATATTATCTAATACATTAACTGGAATATCAGGTAGTTTAGTTTTATCTTTAGCTCATGGTTTTGTATCTCCAGGTTTATTTATTATAGTTGGTGGTATATTATATGATAGATATCATAATAGATTAATTTATTACTATCAAGGTTTATTAACTTATATGCCATGATTAGCTGTATATTTAATTATATTAAGTTTCTGTAATACTGGTACACCATTATCTTTAAACTTTATTGGTGAAATGTTATCATTAACTGGATCTATTAATAGAGCTCCTATTTTAGGTGCTTTAGCTGCATTATCTGTTTTATTATCTGCTTCATATCAAATGAAAATTACTAATAGATTAACTGGAGGTATTAAAACACCTTATATTGAATTAACAGCTGATTGTACTTATAGAGAAAGTTTCTTAATGTGAGCTTTAATATTACCTACTATTTTCTTTGGTTTATTCCCTAATTCAATATTAAATATGATATGAGAAGGAACTAATTTAATTTATAAAATATAAAATACCTTTATTACATATTTAAATATATATATATTCATATAAAAAATCCCCACCTAAAACAATAAAATAAAGTAAAATATAAATGATGATTTACATAAATAATGATTAATCCCCCTGGAGGGGGATACAACTGGGGGCTTCGCCCCCAGAGTAATCCTAGGGATAAATGATAGTATATCTCCATTTTAACTAATAGTGGACTTCTAATACACCCATTGGCTAAATGTCAGGTCCATCAGTGTATTTTATAAATGTCTGGTCCTTCAGTGTGCTTATTTAAATATTATATCTATTTTATATCCCGGCCTACGGCCGGTATCGCTCCGCTCCGCGGCCCTATTTAAATCATATTTACTTGCGAAGCGAGTTATGAATCAGATCAGATACCATTAATTTTGTATAAAAATTTATCCCATAGAGATGTAATTATCGCCCCGCTTAGCGGGGGGGAAATTTATACAAATCCATATTTTAGGTGTCAATATTAACATATACGCCCGCAGCTTTGCTGCGGGACTAATCTATATTTCATAAATAAGATAATCTCTATATATCTAGAGCATAATATAGAATGTAATAAGTATAATACCGGCCTACTGAATATTGCTTATTATATAGAGATAAACTATATTTTTTATTGCTTCTTCAATAAATCTTGAAAATATGGGCTCTGCTCGGTTCGGCTCATTTTTTTAGTGCTTCATTTTTATTATATATATATATAACATACCTATATACCCAAAAAACTAACTAAAGACCTATTTACTTTATTTTTTATCTGTAAAGAATATAACATTAACTTTATTTATAAAAAATATATGTAGGAATTAATTTTATAATAGATATATGTTAAAAATTAAATGTTATACTTATAAATATATCTGGATGATATCATATCAGCCCCCTTCTCATATTTGGATTTTATCCATAATATCTTAACATATTATCTCGTAAGCAATATGGACCGATATTATTTAAATAAATAAATATACACCTTTGGCATAGCATATTATGATAAAAAATAAATAGATTTATGTTATAAATAAAATATATATATGAGATAAGATAAAATTGTGAAATATAGTTGAAGAATATTTATCAAAGGTATGATTATATAATAAAAATGCAATTAGTATTAGCAGCAAAATACATAGGAGCAGGAATATCTACATTAGCTTTAGGTGGATCATCAATAGCTATCGCTTTAGTATTCGTAGCCTTAATAAACGGTACATCACGTAACCCTTCATTACGTTCAACATTATTCCCACAAGCAATTTTAGGATTCGCTTTAGCAGAGGCTTGTGGATTATTCGCTTTAATGATAGCTTTCTTATTATTATACGCAGTTTAATTAATTATCCACCGGCGTAGCCGGTGGAAATTATGGGGGGTTAAACCCCCATGATTCATGTTTCACATCAATTATCCTTTATTAGGTTAATAATAAAATTTTTATAAAGAATATCTATTTATATTAGATATTTTATATATATTCATATATAATGCCTATAAGGTATAAGGTTATTCGATTAGAGGTGAAATCGCAGTTCTTACACAACTGAGCCATAGGTTCGATTCCTATATGACCTAATTTATAATAAGAGTATCACTTAATGGTAAAGTCCATGTCTTCAACACATGTTATAGTAGTTCGATTCTACTTGCTCTTGATTTGCTTTTGTAGCTTAAATGGTAGAGCATTCGCTTGAAGCGCGACTGGTGTAAGTTCAATTCTTTCCGAAGGCAAATATATATCTATATTCCCATATAATGGGTTATATATTATGAGCTAATAGTCTAATGGTTAAGACAATTACCTTTTAAGTAATCCATATTGGTTCAATTCCAATTTAGCTCAACCCAAATATTTATATATCAATATTTTTTAATTAAAAAAAAATGACAAATTCAATAAGAGGTTATATACAATTACATCCTTTTCATTTAGTAAGCCCATCACCATGACCATTATATACTTCATTTGCTTTAATGAATTTAGCATTAAGTATAGGTTTAACTGCACATAATTATATGAGTAATAATTTATATATAATATTTAATATTATAAGTGTAATATATGTATTAACATTATGATTTAAAGATGTAATAGCTGAAAGTACATATTTAGGTGATCATACTAAAGCTGTAAAAACTGGTTTAACACAAGGTTTTTATTTATTTGTAGTTAGTGAAATTTTAATTTTTGCTTCTTTATTTTGAGCATATTTACATTCTTCATTAAATCCTACTATGGAAATCGGTATGGCTTGACCTCCTGCTGGTATTGAAGCTATATCTCCTAGTGAATTACCTTTATTAAATACTATTATTTTATTAGCTTCTGGAGTTACTATCACTATGGGACATCATGCTTTAATTAATAGTAATAGAAAAGATACTTTATACGGATTTATTTTTACTACTTTATTAATAATAATATTTGTTATTTTTCAATATTTAGAATACATATACTCCCCATTTACTATAACTGATGGAGTCTATGGTTCTACTTTTTATTCATTGACAGGAGTCCACGGATTTCATATGGGATCACTTATAACGATGTTAACCGTTTGTTCTTGAAGAATTTACAATTATGATTTTACGAATAATAGCCATGTATTTGCAGAAATGACGGTTATATATTTACATGTATTGGACATATTATGATTATTTATATACATAATATGTTATTGATGGGGTTCTTAAATTATTATGCTTAGATGAGAAATATAAATTTTAAAAATAAAGAGAATTTTTATTGATGATTTACAGGGTTTGCCGATGGTGAATCTAATTTTTTTATTTCTACAAGAAATTTAAAAGGAGGACAATCTAGTATAGAATTTAAATTTAGTTTTCATTTACATATAGACGATATTAATGTATTATATTATATACAAGAAAATTTAAATATGGGAAATGTAAGAATTGAAGAAAAGACATCTACATGTAAATTTTTTATAGTTAAACACGAAGATATAGATAGATTAATATATATATTTGATACATATAAGTTAAATACAACTAAATATTTAGATTTCCTAGATTGAAAAAAAGCTTTTGATATCTATATAAATAGAGAAGGTTCTGTAGCTAATATTTTCGATGAAATAGTAGTATATAAAAAAAGAATGAATAATAATAATAGAACTAATTTTAGTTTAGAATCATACATAGGTATTAGTTGAGCTGAACATATTAAAATTAATAAATTTTGATTATTAGGTTTAATAGAAGGTGAAGGTTCTTTTCATATTGAACGTAAAGAATTAAACCCTGTATTTACATTAAAATTAACTGAAGTTCAATTACAAGTTTTAGAAGCTATTAAAGAATTCTTAATAAAAGAATTTAATTTTAATAAATACATATTATATAAATTACTTAATACTAATAGGGATGGAATAACTATGCAATATAGTAAAGCTAGCAAAAATTCTAATACTAAACCTAGTTATTTTTTAAGAATACATGATTTTTATATATTATATCATTATTTTTTACCTTTTATAAGATCTATGATTCCTTTATTTATATCTAAGAAAAAATTAGACTTTGAGAAATTAGAAATTATAGCAAAAGCTAAATATTATGGTTTACATTTAGATTCTAATATTAATAAATTACTTCTTAAATTGAGTTATACTATGAATAATTACAATTTATCTAATGCAAAATTATTACCACCAAATGATTTATTTACTGAAAAATTACCAAATGGTGAAATTAATTATAACGTTAGTGAATCTGAGATTAATAATTTATTATATAAGATAAAATATGAACCAAGGTATGAATATTTAGAAGATGGTCTAGTTATAGATACATTGACAGGTAAAGTTGCTCATAATAATAATAATACTTTTATTTATGAAGTTCGTAAATCAGATGGAACATTGAAATTATGTATAAGAATTGATGAATTAGTAAAAGTATTAGGTACTAGTAAAACTTCATGAAGACGTATGATGAATAAACCTATTGTAATGGAAGGAAACTGAATGGTAATATTAAATCAACATGTAAGACGTGTTAAATTATATGATAATACCCAGGATAAAACCACAAACCCTTTAGGTGAGGATAAAGAATAGTATTATTATCTATTATTTATAAATGTATAGTCTTTTATAAGGTTTAACTAAAAAATTACTATTTTATACTGAGGTTGTTTTAGATATAAAAGATTAGATATCCCGGCATATTATGTAAATTTAAGAAATAAATTCACTTACTAAGTAGGACTTAATTAAATAACACGTTTTAAACGTGTATATAAATGCGATACCGGCCGTAGGCCGGCATTATTTTAAAATCCAGTATTTACGGATTATATATTCATATATGTCACCCCTTAAGTTTAAGTTTAAGTTTAAGTTAAATAAACTAAAAATAATAAATAAAGTAAAAATAGAAAAAAAATATGAGAATATTAAGGGAAAGAAAGTAGTTTTGTATTTACTTTGTTTATCCCGGCTTCGGCGGGTATAATAGGATAATCACCATTTATAAATTAGTATCTTCATCGTAGAACGGTGATATATTGATATAATAATCTATAAAACAGTTAAAAAAGATATAGGTAAGTAAGTAATAAATTTATAATGGTATATTTTTTGTTTTAAAATTTTTCATAAAAAATAATAAATTTTATATGAATAAACAAATGACGTATATAACACGTTGATTATATAGTACATCTCACAAAGATATAGCTATATTATATCTAGGATATGGTTTAATTGCATCTATGGTAGCGACAGGTATGTCAGTTATAATAAGAATGGGTGCGCCTTTGTCGGTTGTATGTTGATGTGAATCTGTGCAAGTTCATATACATATTCAAGAACTTTTTTATAAAAAGTTATGTATCTCCAATATTTCTGCCTTTATATAATCTAATAAATGTATAAATGGTATAGCAGGAAATAAATGGGTAGGAAAAATAAAATCGACATTATCATATTCCGACCCTATGGAATCAAACTATGTTGAGGTTAACAAACTTGAAACTTTACACAAGGAAAAGATTTGCCTGTATTCTTAAGTCGATTGTGAACAGAATATATCATCTAATGTAATATATATTTCCATTCGTATATATTATTCTTGAAAAGGATGATTGTCATATAAATCTATATGTATATATAATAATATAATAAAGCAAGCAGCTAAGGTTTGAAGCACGTTAAAAATAAACATACAATTAAGAAGGGATTTAAGCGCCTCTAATAGATAATTATGCGCAAACGGAGGATCAATAGTAGTGAGTAATATATTTATAAATATATATAACATGAAGTGATCTAGCCAAAATGTTAATCCCCCGCGGAGCGGGGGTATCCCCCCACCTACGGTGGAGGGGTTATTCATTAAAAATGTATGTAACAAAATCTTAAAATAGAAATAAACCATTCTCTAATATAAAAAATAAAGATGAGTTAAACGTCATTTTAAGAAATGAATTAAAAGCTTATGAAAATAATACTTATATATTTAAAAATCCTTATTGTTTGAATAACAATATATAATTTATATATAAAAGATGATAATAATAAATACCCTTCGGGATATAAGTTATCCTTTTACGGGAATTATTATATCCCGGCGTAGCCGGGGATAAATTAATAATAGATGATTTAATTTCAGATATTATATCTGGTAAATACCAATCAAAAAATTTGTAAAGATAAAAAATATAAATTAATAGAAAGAGGATTAGCATTGATTTTATATGTTATTTTAAACTCACCCGGCTCCGCCGGGCATCATTTAAATACTTTACAAAAATCTAAACATACAATTTTAAAAGACTTATATTTAACTACCTCATATGCCCGCCAAAAGCGGGATAAATATATAACACAAATTAATATAACTGAGGCATTTTTTAATAGTATATCCCATTAAAAATTTATTCATGATATAAAAAAAAATATATATAATGTCATTTAACAATATCATTCCCGGGGGGTGTGATATCGCTGGGCAATATCATTAATTTATACGTATAAAAATGGAAAATGGAACAATATCTAAAAAAAATACCTAAATATAGTTTTATATTATATAATATTTCTCAGTCAAGGGGGAAATATATTGGAGAGACATTTAAATAATTATCTTAATGATCATTTCTCTCGTGAAAATAATAAATCTTCACTAAAATATTGTCCCAGCGAAGGGGCCGATATTATCGGGTTTCCCCTATATATTTAAGATATAATGATAAATTTATATTATTAATAATAGGTAATTATAAAAATTGTATTAAATTAAAAAATGAAATAAAAAATTTATTATGGAAATAAATTTTCCCCCGCGAAGCGGGGGGATGATTAATCCCGGCTCCGCCGGGATAAATTTGGTAAATATTTATCAGATTCTATTCTAATATAGGTATAAAATTAAGAATATATAAAGTAAATAAATCATAAGTTATCATTTTGGGTGAAAGCCGTATGCAGTGAAAGTTGCACGTACGGTTTGGAGGGCAGTAAGAATATTAGTAAATATTGACCCTACAATTATCAGGACCTAATCCACAATATTTAAATGGAAATAATCAAATTTTTAATGTTCTGGTCACAGGCCATGCAATCGGGATGAGTACGCCGTCTAATTTATTACTAGGGTTATGCTATTCAATAATTAGCATCTGATTAACTGGTAAGTGGTTAGTAAATTACGTTAGAAGTGGTTGGGCCAAACCCATCTATGAAAGTAGAACACTTAAGCCTAACGGAATGGGTTTGTTGAAAGACTATAAACCTTATATAAGTAATGTTAAGGATACGTTAAGAAACTTGATACAGTGTAGTAGTCACTTATGGGACCTACCATATTGGATGGTAAGTAAGATAGATAAATGTAGTATCATCCATGCATTTATGAACCAGTCATCTTATACGACTTCAAATAGAAGAGGAGAAATCATACATTGCAAGATCCTAAAACAATACAGCCCAGTAGTAAAGAATTCGGGATTACCTAAGGGGACTCTATGAGTTCCTAGTCGTGAGATTTCAGGTAACGGAGATTCAATATGACGAAGTGAATCAGTGAATATCTTATTGATGAGAAATATGAGTACAAAAGCCGAAGGTAGCAATACTTTGTATCGGGGCAGAGTAAATAGTATGGATAATATGAATAAGGAAATACCTATCAATATCAGATATATTGCTTCTATGAAGAATTTAATCCTTGCATATGAAACTATTAAAAGTAAGCCAGGTAATATGACACCGGGTATAGATAATATAACTTTGGATGGAATAAATGTTACTTACTTTACCTCTTTAATAGAGGGGTTAAAAAGTAATAAATATGAGTTCCAACCAGGACGTCAAGTAATGATACCCAAACCAGGGAAGAAAGAAAAACGTCCTTTAGTTGTAGGTTCTCCAAGAGATAAAATAGTTCAAAGAGCTATATTACAAATAATGGAACCTCATTTTGAGAAAATATTTATGAAGAGTAGTTTTGGTTTTAGACCCAAATTGGGTGTAAGACCAGCTATTAAAGACTTAGAAGGTAAATTTCAAAGTAGTAGATTTGTAATAGAAGCTGACCTAAGTAAAGCTTTTGACAAAATTAATCATGATATATTATTAAATATATTAAAACAGAAAATTTCTTGTGATAGAACTCTATCATTGATTAAATCTATGTTAAAGAGTGGAATTATGGATCAGTTTGGTAATCTTTCTAATAATCATTTAGAAGGTGCACCACAGGGAAATATCCTAAGTCCGTTATTATGTAATATTATGTTACACGAATTTGATATTTTTATGGAAAACCTAAAAATAAAATATAATAGAAATAGATTAACTAAACATAACGCAGAATATAATCACATTTCTGGACAAGTCCGTAAGGCTAAAAGAAATGGACTTAATGATTTTAAACATCCCCAATATAAGGAATGATTAAGACTATGCCCCGCCGAAGGCGGGGGAAGATTAATGAAGAAAACTCCAAGTAGTTCTCTAACTAAAGTTAATATTCAATACATACGTTATGCCGATGATTTTGTTATTGGTGTCCAAGGTAGTCATACCCTAGCTAAAACAATATTAGATGAAGTTAATGAGTTTCTTAATACTTTACATTTAAGTTTAAATTTAGAAAAAACACAAATAACGGACATAAGAAAAAGCCCCATTAAGTTTCTAGGTTTTTTAATAAAAAGTAGAGATGATAATGAAAAACAACATGAAAGTTTAGCTTTAGAGAATAATAAATTAATTTCTAGACGTAAGAAAACTAGATTGTCATTATATTTCGATTATAATGACATTATAAAAAGATTAAAATCTAAAGGGTTCATCAGAATAAGAACTGTTCCAAAAAAACATACTCTCTTTAAATGAAGAGGTACATTTAGAGGTAATCTAATTAATTTACATCATGTTGATATAATTAGATATTATAATTCTGTATTAAGATCTATTTATAATCATTATTCAGTTTGTCACAATATACCTAATTTAGCTAACATCTGTTGGTTATTGAAGGAATCTTGTGCTTTAACTTTAGCTCGTAAATTTAGGACTAAAACTCTAAAAAAAACATTTGCAACTTATGGTAAAGATCTAGGAATAAATGTTAACTCTAAAAGAGTTGGACTTTGATGACCTTCGTCCTTTAGTAGAACTAATATAGTTAGGAAAAACTAATTATGAATTTTCTAACCCTTATCGTAAAATAAGAGAAAATTGAAATAGTAAATTTACTAATTCTCCCGCGAAGCGGGCATATATTTAAAAAATGTATTATTTGTAATTCGGGTTCTAATGTTGAAATGCATCATGTTAGAGCTATAAAAGATCTGAAATCTCTAAATAAAAAAGAGAAATTATCCCCCGCTTCGCGGGGGATGATTATATCCCCCTGGGGGGATAAATTAGACTTTTTCACATTACAAATGCGTGCTATTAATAGGAAGCAGGTTCCATTATGCTCAGTTCATCACGATGAACTACATGCTGGAATAATGTCTGAAAAAGATAAACTTATCTTCAAAGAGGCTACTAGCCGTAAGAAGAGTAAGAAATCTAATTAAACTAGACTATTCATATTATTGAGGTTAATATATATTCATGGAGAGCCGTATGATGGGAAACTATCACGTACGGTTCGGAGGCGAGTGGGAAGGGCGACTTTCTTAGACTTAGCCTACTTTTTTTATTTGTTATGCCAGTATTAATTGGAGCATTTTTACGACGTAGTCGTAGGATTTTTAATATTTATATAATATTTTCAATGTGTGGTTTATTAATAATCGCCCCGCTCCGCGGGGCGATACCGGCCCTAGGCCGGCATATATTAATACATGAAGAGATAAACACAGGGGGGCTATCCAACGAGGTAGTTTCTGAAGGTTGTGTGAAATGGAGAAATATCTTAATAGGAATAGGATTTAGTAAACTATCTCTAACTTTAGTACGCCCGCAGCAAAGCTGCGGGCGGTTAATTGTTTTAAGTTTAACGAAAGTGAATCTTTATTTTAAAATTGGTTTAACAATTACCGAATATTCCTTATTTTATTTATTCGGAGACCATTTAACTGTAAGAAATATAAATGAGTGCATATATTTCAAAACCACAAACAGGGTCAATACCAATACAGAAGAAGACTTAATAACAATTCAGAATATAATGATATTATATTCGAAGAAAAATCCTATCAAATGCGGGAACTTCGGAAAGAATAGATTATTGAATTCAATTGAGAACACAATGGAAGTACTTTTATGCAGAAAATTAAAGGATACTGTAATTTATTTGAATGATAGTATAAAAGAAATTTTATATTATGTTAATGACTTATTAATTTCAAGTTTATGACAAGTTATTAATAACATTCACGGGGGCAAGAAAAGTGAGAAAGCAAATGCTCTAGGTAATGCTAGAGATACTGATAAATTATCCCCCGCGAAGCGGGGGATGATTCACCTAGAGGGTAAATTATGCCCGAAGGGCATGATTAGATCCCCTGAGGGGGATAAATTATATCAGCCAAATATTGTTCTATTTGGAGAAAAGCTGAATTCATGATACCTTAGTAAAAATTACATATATAATGTACGTCATTATTCAACTGTCAAGGAGGAATTATCAAAAACTGATATTAAGAGACAAATATATATGAATAATGAAGTTTTAAACTGACCAAATAATTCGATTATGAATCTTATTTATAAAGAAGTTTTCAAAGAACAAATATATTTATGTAATTTAGCCAATAACTATGGTTTAAATAGTAAACAAGTATATAAACAACAACTTATTTTAAGTAAATCTTTATTTTTTAGATTATTCGCTATTCATAAACTATCTAAATCTTTAATATCCGATACTATAGGTAAACCCCTTATATTAAATATTAATAATAAAGATAAAATTGAATTAGTTATATGATTAAAAAATGTAATTAACGATCCTAAAAAATTTAAAATAACTTCAAATAATCAATTGAAAGATAGAGCTTTACAAGAATTAATAAATTTAGTATTAGAACCGTTAGTTGAATCAAATAATGATTTACATAATTATGGTTTTAGATATAATAGAACTAAAAAAAATGCAATAGCAGAATTAAGATATAAATTAAATGTTATGAGTGAAGATATATTTATATTTAATTCTCATATTAAGGGTTTCTTTAAAAATGAAAAATGATTATTAAATAATTTATATTTAGATTCTAAATTAAAAATTTTTATTAAAATTTGATTAAAAAATATAGAAGGTAGTATGGGGCCGGCTTCGGCGGGCAAATACTATGGGGTAACTGAAACCCCACGTATTATATTACCTACACTTATAAATTTTACTCTTAATGGTTTAGAAGATACAATAATAAAATCTTTGAATCCTATAACTAAAAATAATAAAAGGATAATTACCAATCATCTAGAATGCCCGTCCGAAGGACGGGGATACCCCCGCTTCGCGGGGGAATTAAAAAATGTAACTCCAAAATCATCTGAATTAGCTTATATTAGATATGGTGATTATTTTATAATTTTAGCTAGATCAAGATATATAATATTAAATCATATAAAACCAGCTATATTAGAATTTTTAGAGTTAAGAGGATTAATACTTTATAAAATGGATTTATTTAAATTTAAAGATAAAGAATCCCACTCCGTGGGGGAATTAGATTTCTTAAATTATACATTTAAATATAATCCCGCCGAAGGCGGGCATAATACTAAAAATATAGCTATTTACCCTAATAAATATAAAGTTATAGAATTTATAAATAAAATTAAATATATAATAAAAAAATCAACAAATTTAGATTCTTATAATTTAATTATTAAGTTAAATCCTATATTAAAAAATTGATCTAATTATTATAATCTAGGTAATTCATCACATTTTAGAAATAAAGTTAAAAATGCTATATATAATATGATTTGAAAATGAGCCCATAGAAAACATAAACGTTGAGGTAAAAAATTAATTGTTAATAATTATTTTATTATTAAAGATAAAAATATGAAAAATGATGCCAAAGGCGGATATAAATTAAAATTTCATGGAAATATAAAAAATAAAAAAAATATAGTATATCTTTTTCATATAGTTACTAATTCTATATCTACTAAATATTATTTAATACCTAAAAAATTATTATATATACATGCATATCATTATAAAAATAAAGTTGTAAATACTAAATTTAAATCATAGAGGCGCGATTAGAAAATCAATGGTATAAGAAAATACATAAGATTATATCTAATTGTTTACTTTGGTGAGCTGAATACGTGGTGACATGTACGTTCAGTTCTTTTGGGGGATTCAGTTGTGAAACTGTTTTCCATCCATAGTGGTAAAAAAAATATACTTATTTTATATCATATATATAGAAATATATCTCATTATGTTAAATATGAAACTTATTTATATAGAAATAAAGAATGCCCGTCCCTCGGACGGGGATACGACTTTATAGGTTCATATTTAACAGGTTATATTGAAGGTAAAGGATCAATTTGAATAGGTGATGATAAAACTTCACCAACTATAGATATTATTTTTAATAATAAAGATTTACCTTTACTTAATTATATATATAATATATTAAATATAGGAATAATTAAATATAATAAAAGTTCTAAAGTTTATATGTGACATATAAAAAAAATAGAAGATATATATATAATATTAGAATTAACTAATGGTTATTATAGAACACCAAAATATGAATTAATAGTTATAATAATTAATAAAATAAGTAAAGATTATTCTATAAAAGTTAAATCTTTAGATACATCAAATTTATTATCTAATTCATGATTAGCTGGATTAATTGATGCAGAAGGTAATTTTAATATTACTTTAACTAAAAAAAAGAATAACACAATTGTTAATTTATCTTTTAATTTAAATTTAAAATATAAATATAATTCAACTAAATTATTAATTGATTATAATAAACCTGGTTATGCAGGTACTTTAACTCGTAATATAGGTCATTATTATAATATTATGATATCTATAGCTAATTTATTTAATTCTAATTTAATTAGTAAAAAAAAAAATCTTTATTATAATTTTAATATTATAGTTAATAAAATTGATCATTTAAAATTAGTTATAAATTATTTAAATAATTTTACATTATTATCTTCAAAATATTTAGATTATAAAGATATAACTAAATTAATATCATTATCTAATAATAAAGCTAATGAGATTCAAAAACTAATGTTAACTAAAAAAATTATATTAAATTTTAGTAAAACTAGAACTAATATAAAATGAGATCATTTATAAAGATATATATAATAAGTATATAGTTGCCGTGGATAGTGTTTTAAACACTTAATAATGATATTACCGGAGACGATATCTCGGGAATCATTGATTATCATCATCATTATTAAATTGTAAAATTATCTATTATTATATTACTATATGCTGGAAAATCCTAAAATTTTATATAATTATATATTACCTTCATATTAATATATCCCCTTCAAGGGATATTATCAGCCCCGCGAAGCGGGGCTATTTATGTAGTTTAATAACTTTGTAAGTTATTTTTAAATATATTTTTAAAAATTATAATTCTTTTTTAAGATAATAAATATGTTAAATCATATTATTAAAATATATGGACAATCAGCAGGAAACGAAAATAAATAAAATGATTTTCCCCAAGAAAATGATAACCCCAGAGGGATCATCATTTTATTTATGCTTGTTAAAACAAGGTATAGGATCCTCAGAGACTTTACGTAATACTCCTTTTATATAAAGGATGAAGATAAAGTCCAATTTATATTGAAAAATATAATTATACCTTCCCAGTTTTATCTTAATTGGTATAATTGTATTTATATATCCCCTATAGGGGATATATGTAATATTATGGAAGGTGATTGAACTTCTTTTTACCTATTCTTATAGGAGCCGTAGACATGGCATTTGGTGCGGGAAATACCAATAAATCATGTAAAAAATTAGTGTACCCAACTAAGTCCCTTAGCAACCATGGGATTCTTAAACAATTAGGAGTTGTATATGTTGACCTGCTTAACCATGTCTTTATAAATATAAAATATATATATATATCCTGTTTTAGAGGATATAAGATATCCCCGTCCTTTGGACGGGGGTACCCCCACTTAGCGGGGGAATTAAATATAAAAAATACAAATGTTTTTATATGGGTTATATTTCAATTATATATAGCAGCGGAGTATACAAGAACTATTGTAAATAAAGATAATAGATATAAATCATCTTATTCGTGAGATAATTTAATCTTAATTTTTATGGAGCATATTTATTTGGATATTTTCTTCTTATTAAATCCCGGCCATAGGCCGGGATACCCCGCAGTGCGGGGTAATTTTAATAAGTACGATGGTTTTAATAAAACCATGATAAATTATAAACATTATACTTATAATAATATAAGAGCTTGTAGAAATTATTCAATTATAACTTATGATAAATTAAAATCTATGGGATATAAATCAAATATAGATAAAGAAGCATTAGCTAAAATAAATATTGTTTTAGATAAGTTAGAAAAGAATAGTGGAGAGTTGGAAGCCACCTTACTTCCTATAATAAATAAAACTATAAAAAATCCCGCCAAAGGCGGGTATAATTGACCTACTTTAGACGAAAATCTAAATATAGGTATTAATCATTATTATCAGTTAAAAAAATTACAATTAGGTTTAATTTCTTCTACTTTATTTAATCCTAATTTTAATACTATTATACATTTAAAAGATATTTTATCTTGACCCGCAGATAACTGCAGACATAATAATAAAAATAATTTCCCCCCCGGCGTAGCCGGGGTGGATAATCATCACCCCCCGCGAAGCGGGGGGGATAATTTTCATATATCTTATAATTTAATTAGTCCTTTTACTTCTATAAATTTACAACATATAGATAGATATAATAAAGATAATTGATCTATTATATTAAATATAGCATTAAAATGTCTTGAATCACCTATATTAAAAATTTTAACTATTAATAATATATCTAAATTAGATAGTTCTAAAATATCTGGTATTGATAATAAGGCATTTAAATACTTACTAAAAGAAATAAAAAATGAAGATGAAGTTTTAAATTATTTAGAGAAAGAAATGAAATTTTTAAAAAAGGAAATAAATTTACAAAAAGATAAAACATATCAAGCTAAAATTAGGAAAAATAAAATGAATAAAGAATTATCTAAAAGAGAAAAATATAAAATATGATTAAATAGTAAATCAGGTAAATTATATATAAATGATATAAAATTAAGATTATCTAATATAAAAAAAAATCCATTAAATTATTATAATGATTTAAAGGATAAAGCTATATTAAATAATAATAAATTAAAATGATATCTTTTAGATGAATTAAAATATTTTAAATTATTAAAATATAAATCTGATCCTATTTTAAAAGTTTATACATCATCTAATAGTAAACTTATTCCTTTAAGTATTCCAACTTTAAAAGATAGAACTGTTCAATTATTTTTAAATAATATTATTGAACCTTATTTAGAAGTTATTGGTGATAATAATTCTTTTGGTTTAAGACCTGGTAGAAATTCACACCAAGCTATATCTAGTATTTATAATCATTTATCTAGAAAAATAAATCAAAATAAAAATTCTTTTATTTATAATATAAAAATTGATAATTTATTTGATAATATATCACATGAATGGTTATTAAAAAATACACCAATACCTAATAAATATTATAATTTATTTTATAGTTTATTGAAAACACCTATTTGAGTAAAATTTGATAAAAATAAATATGCGATGTTATCCCCTTCGGGGAAATATGGCCTAAAGGGGCAGTGGGAAAACCCCACATATCCTGAATTTAAAAATAAAGGTTTACCTTCAGGTAATTTAATTTCTCCTGTACTTATAAATTGAACTTTAGATGGTATTAATGATTATTTAAAAACTACTATGGATAATAAATCATTCTCTATTTATAGATATATTGATGATATTTTAATTATAAGTGGCCCGCAGCAAGCAGCTAAGGATATAATCAGCCCCGCGAAGCGGGGCCATTTAGATATAAAATCAAACCTTATAAAATTTCTAAATATAAGAGGTTTAAATTTTATGGATGAAGAATCAAATCTTTATATAGAATTTACATCACATATAAAGAATAAAAAATTTGATTTTTTAGGTTGAACATTTCATTTATTAAAACCTTCAAATAAATTGTCCGCCTTCGGTAGGAATTGATTAACTAAATCTAATACTCATAAAAATAAACATTTATATATATATCCATCTAAAAATAGTACAAAAAGTTTTAGGAATTGTATAAAAAATATTACAAGTATAAAAAATACGTATAAATCTGATTATTTAATTCTTAAATTATTAAGTTTAAAAATTTATCAATGGGGTTATTATTTCTCACCTGGTGGTGATGTTAATTATTTAGGTAGAAATTTAGATTTATATATTAAAAAATGTTTAAAACGTTGAATCTTTAAAAAATATTCTAGAGCATTCTTTCATAATTTTAAACGTTTATTTATGGATATTGATCCTAATTCTAATACTTATATATTTAAAAAATCACCTGGTATTAATTTAATATCTATACCACAAATGAGTAAATTATTAATACCTCATTCTTTTATAGATTTAAAACCTAGTAAATATTTAAATAATAATAGTTTTTTTATAAATTCTTTACCTTTTATTGAATATAATAAAAAAATAGAGAATATAAGAAATAATCATGGTCATTATTTAAATAATAAAATCCCACCTTTTAAGATTATATCATCATTACCTGATGTAGCTGGGCATATAAAATCTTATAAAGATATAAATACATCAGAATCATTTCCCCGGCGTAGCCGGGGAGATTATTATCAAAATCATTTTAGATTATTATCAAAATCATTTTAGATTATTATCAAAATCATTTATAAATATAGATAATAATATAAGATATGGAGAATACCCGTCCTTCGGGCGGGAATACCCCGCGAAGCGGGGGAATTAAATAAAAAATAATAAGTATTAACTGAATAGTTTAAAGTTTATAAAATCATATTTTTATATGATTTACTTATATAAAAAATATAAGTATTTATCAAAGAGCTCAGTGCGTTGAGAGGCGCTTGCTGAGATCTGTCCTGGGGCTTGATAATTAATTTTGATTATCATTCGTCTATAGGAAGCAAGATTGAATAACATAAGTTTTTGATGCCTGCCACCAGCTTTAGTTTGTATCATTGCATCTGTTTTAATAGAGCAAGGAGCAGGTAGTGGTTGAACGGTAAAAATTAAGCCGTATTAAATATCATTTTTTGCGTGAAAAACCTCATTTTATCTTAAATATAAATGAATTATAAAATACTTATATTGGGGACCCCTTATATAAAGTAATAATTTTTATAATAGGTTTATACGCTTACATATATAATAAAATGTATCAGAGACTACAAATGATAATATATAATATGATCTATATACTCTTTAGGCATATTATTATAAAGTATAGTCCGAACAATATAGTAATATATTGAAAATCTCAAATATGAGATATATATATAATTTTTTTTTTTTAGATTGTATATTTATAACAAATTGTTATCCACCACTATCTTCAATAAATGCCCACTCAGGTCCATCAGTAGATTTAGCAATTTTTGCTTTACATTTAACGAGTCTTTCCAGTCTATTGGGAGCAATAAACTTCATAGTAACATTTTTAAACATGCGTACTATTGGATTACATATGGTAAATGCCCCTCTATTTGTTTGAGCGAGTGCGCCGTCTAGGATGTATTTTGTCTTATATTACTTTGTGGGTAATATTATATATTTTTGAGAGGTCTTTAACTTAAAAGATCTATATATATCTTATATAACTGCCTATAAGGAACCTAATAAGACCTTATATGGTATAGCAGGTTATAAAAGCGATAAAACGAGAGGATCATGACTCTTATGAGTTATTGCCAAAGAAATTGATCATGTTGAAGTTAATAAATTTGATACTTATCTAGGAGATAAACAAAGCTTATTGGTAAATCATGAAATATTAAACCCAATATATCTTAAAGCTATATTCTATTTTGCTCAAGAGTATGGTTCTCAAAATAAGATACCTTTATTGAAATTACAATACCTTAATTGGGATAAGCAAACAACTAAAATCAATAACACATGCCCCGCCTTCGGCGGGGAAAAAGGACAAAGTACACAAATTCGGGAAATAAACGTTAATAATATGATAATATTAAACGTATTCGGAGGTGTTATAGTAGGGAATAATATTTGTAATATCAAACATATATGCTATTCCCGTCAGAAGGACGGGGATACCCCCGCTCCACGGGGGAATTATAAATTTAACCTGAAGAACACTAGTGTTAACTTGAATTTGATCAGAATGTATAGTACATATAAAAAAATTATTAAACGTAATGAATTAACTGACATTCTAATAACTAAAATCAAATCTTATAAATCAAAAGATGGAAAATATTATAAATTAAATGAAATATTTAAAGATACATATTTTTGAATTGGAGCTTACAATTCTATAAAAAGTAAATCTATAAATATAACAAAAGAAATATGGGCCCGCCGAAGGCGGGCCGATATTATGGGGAAACCCCACATATTATATTTTGAAAATATATCTAAAAATATAGTTAATGGTAAATATAAACCTAAACCCATAAGATTTATATCAAAAGCAGATAATAAACATCCAATAGAAAATATAGAGGATAAAATTATTGAAACCGGAGTATCGTCTATTATTGAAGCAATATGAAAATCTGAATTCTTAAATTCGTATCCCCGTCCTTCGGACGGGCATTATGGATATAGATCAACTCATATGGCTTTAAGAGATATTTGATTAAATGGATCAAAATATACTTGAGTTATACAAAGTGATATCATAAATTGTTTTGATAATATACCACATGATAAATTAATTAATATAATTAAACAGAAAATAGGAGATTCTAATTTAATAAGTTTAATATATAAATTAATAAGAATAGGTATAATATATGATGATAATACTATGCCCGCCTCCGGCGGGAAAAGAAATAAAATAGGTATAGGTAATGTCCTTAATCCTATATTATCTAAAATATTATTATATGAATTAGATAAATATATAATAAATAAAATTTATGAAATAAATGAATATCCTTTGAATTCTCGTCCTTATGACGGGCATTATAATAATAAAAGAATAAAGTATATAAGATATGATAATGAATTTATTATTTTAACTATTGGAAGTTATCAAGACTGCCTTGATATAAAGAATTTAGTTAAAGTTTTCTTAAAAGAAAAATGAGGCTTAGAACTTAATGATGATAAAATAATAATAACTAATTTAAGAAAAGAATTTAGCTTTCTTGGAGCTAATATTAGAAAATTAAAACCTAATGTATTAGAAATAATAAATAAAAATGATAATAAAAAAGTATCAAATAATAAAATGATAGTTAATGCACCTATTCCTAAAATTATTAATTCATTAATTGAAGTAGGAATTTTAAAAAGAAAAAAAGATGGTAGCGTTTTACCTTGAGGTATAGGTAATTTAACTGTTAGAACACATTATGATATACTTAAATTTTATAATTACAAAATTAATTCTTTAATTTATTATTATAGTTTTACAACTAATTATAGTAAACTATCTACATTGGTTTGATATTTACAAGCATCTTGTGCATTAACTCTAAGTCGTAAACATAAATTTAAATCTATGGCTAAATCTTTTAAAAAATGAGGTAAATATTTAACTGATCCTAAAACTGATCTTTATTTAAATATACCTAAATCTTGAATAGCAAGACATTATTTCAATAGAAATATCAAAGATCATAGGGTAGTTTTAGATATAATAAAAAAAAAAATAAATGATATAAGATATCATGATTTATAAGATGTTAACAGTGAGAGCCGTATGATGGGAAACTATCATGTACGGTTCGGAGAGCAATTCTAAGAAGAATAAATAATGATAATTATTTGTATACGATTGACTCTACTTTTCTTTACAGCTATATTATTATTATTATCTTTACCTGTTTTAACAGCGGGAGTAACTTTACTTCTAATGGATCGTAATTTTAATACTAGTTTTTATGAAGTTGCTGGGGGGGGAGATCCTATCCTATATCAACATTTATTTTAAAAAAAAGAATTGAAATAAAGATATAAATTAGTTATATACTTATTTATTTCTCATAAATATAAAGACTAAATAATTAATATAGCAAATGTTGTACTTAATATCATTTTAGGTAAATATATAAGACTATATTAATAAAATATACCCATATTATCGTGCTTCTTAGCCATATTGTATATGAAGGATATATTATTTATATCTAGTGATAGTTAATTTATGACGCCCCCAGGGCATATATATATATTGATATATATAATCTATTATATTTATGTAACTCTAATAAGAAAATAAATATAATTAACTACTTATATGATTTTATAAAGTTATATATAAGCCCGCAGCTTAGCTGCGGGCGGAAGTGGTTAAATTTAACTAATTTATTCTGAGAGGAATAATATATTTTATGTTATAATGAATTTTATATTAATTTATCCCGGCGAAGCCGGGATATAATTATAGGGGGTTACCCCCTAATTAATTACATAAAGTATTGCGATGCGAGTGAAAACGGTTAAGAATTTATAAAATAATGACCGATTATCATTTTTTTTTATTTAAGACCGTCGGTAGTATTAGATATCGCTACAGACTGGCTCACTTGTGGGTATCTGAAATGATGCTTAATGTACAGTCGATAAAATACCTACTTTGTAGGTATTATAACAGTTTAACTGTTAATATATGGGGTTTCCGTTGCCCCATAATATCTAGGATTCTTTGGTCAATTGTGGCCTAAATTGATATTTATCTTTTTTATACGGATAAATCAACAGTATTATTACTGTTTATATCATAAATTTCGCTATATGCTAAAAGTTTTTATATATTTAATTACTATTATTTTTTATAAGATAAAGTTATAATATTAAATATAGATAAATAAATAATAAAGTTTATTATGTAAATATAATGACGAGATTATTATTTTACGTTGGAAAATAATTAGCAGATAACTATACCACCGAAGGCGGTTAAATAATAAATCATATTTAATGTCATATGTAAAAATTTTATAGATATCTCAGAGACTATATGCGAAATATTATATATATATATATAAAGACATAGTCCATATTATATATTTAATTCCCAATTTGATATAACTTGATATTAAAATAGATAAGTTATTTATTATGGGAAATTTTAATGCATTATATAATAGCACCCAGAGGTATATGTATGCCTCTTAATATTGCTATATGCTGAAATTTACTCTTTTTCCATATTATGGAATGTATATAAATACATGTTTAAATGTCCTAAATGGATTAAAGAAAAAGTAAAAATGTTATATATATGAGTTAATCAGCAAGAAATAAAATTTCCCGGCTGCGCCGGGCATATCCAAATGGATAAATATATTAAATCTCCAGAGACTATAAGCAATAATATTTTATGTTATAAATCCCTTATTTTTATAAAAAAATATCATATATCAAATAAAATAGATTTAATAACTAATAAAACTATATCAGAACATTTACCTAATAAATATAGACCTAATAATAATGAACAATTAGGTCATTATTTAGCTGGATTAATTGATGGTAATAGTTATTTCGATAATAAAAGTAATTTAATTATAAATTTACATTCTAAAGATATATCAGCAGCTTATTGATTAAAAAAACAAATAGGTTATGGTAAAGTTAAAAATATAGATGAAAATATTAAATCACCATATAAAAATGGTACTAATTTTATAATTACTCATACTAAAGGTTTATTATTTATTTTAGAATTAATTAATTATAAATTAAAAACTTTTGATAAATATAATCAAATTATGAATAATTTAATTAATAATCCTAACCAAGAATGTGGTACTTTATTTTTAAATAAATATAGTGAATCTTTTCATTATGATTCTTCTATTGATTTTAATATAAAATTTAATAATCATTGATTATGTGGTTTTATTGATTCTACTGGTTCTTTTAATATAGATATACATAATATTTATAAAGATAGAAATTATGATGATATTATTGATTTTACTTTAAATTTCATATTAATACATGAAAATTTAGATTTATTAAATAAAATTAATAAATTTATAAACCATTTAGATAAATCATATTCAATAATAAAAGAAAATGATAATAGATATAAATATATAACTAAATCATTTGATATATTTAAATTTATAATTAATTATATTAATAAATATCCTTTAGTATCATATAAATATTTAAATTATATATTAACAAGAAAAATATTTGTAATTAAACAAAATAAAATAAAATTAACGATAGAAGATATTAATAAAATAAAAAAAACATCTATAAAATTAATAAAAATAGATAATGGGAAATAAATAAAATATAAGATATAGTCCAAAAAAAAATAAAAAAGATACATTATAATAATACCAGGATTTGGGATAATATCACATATCGTATCTACATACAGTAAGAAGCCTATCTTTGGTGAAATTGGTATGCTTTACGCCATGGGATCAATCGGTCTTTTAGGTTTTTTAGTTTGAAGTCAAATAGTGGCTTTCCTTGGATGTGAATTTAAGGTAATAAAACATCACTGTAAGCTGAAAAATTAGTTATTTATTTAATACTTTATTTTATATTTTTAAAGTTATAATTTAAATAAATATAATAATCAGCTGGTAACTTTATATATATATGCTATTCTTAGTCATATAAAAAGAAACCTCAGAGACTATATGTGATGATACTTATTTAAATAATCAGTAAGTATAAGATATAGTCCATAAGTATATATGTTATAAACAAAAAATACTTAGCACCATATGTATGTAGTAGGATTAGATATTGATACTAGAGCTTATTTCACATCGGCTACGTGCGCCATCTCATTGTTAAACTTAATGTGTAATATATTACACCTTCAAATATTTTCCAAATATAAAATTAATCATCATATACAAAATGTCAAACGGGATAAATCTAAAATAAATATAGAATGCCGGCCTACGCCCGGTATCGTCCCGCTTCGCGGGCCATTTAATAATCTTGTACCAATACAAATTCCAGGCCATAGGAAAATTAAGAATGATAAAAAATTAACGTTTAATTTAAAAAAGGGTATTATTACTTCTAATGAAAGAAAATCCTTAATTTTAAGTAAATATCATAAAAGTATTTTAATTGGTTTAATATTATCTAATGCATGAATAAAAAGTCATAAATATAGAAATCCATCTTTTGGATTTAAACAACCTATCAATAATTTTATTTATATCTGATGAATATTTTGTGAAATATCTTATTTTTGTTCTAATATACCTTATAGAACTAAAAATATAAAAAAAGTTAAATCTATAGTAGGACATTCTAAATCATATTTTATTTATAATATACAATTTATTACTCGTAATTTAAGTATTTTAAATGATATTAAAAATATTATGTATATAGATAATAAAAAAACTATAAAATTAGATTTATTAGATCATATTGATCATGTTGTTTTAGCTCATTTAATTATGAGTAATAGTTATAGACGTAATAAAGGTTTAGTTTTATGTACGGATAATTTTAGTATTAATGATAATATATTATTAAATAATATTTTATATATTAAATTTGGTATTAAAACTAATTTAATAAAAAATAAATATAAATATAGAATATTTATAAGTAATATAGAATTAAATAAAATAAAATATGAAATAGAACCCTATTTTTTAAAAACATATTTGTATAAAATTACATTTTAAATATGGGCCTCCGGCAGATATTAAATTTTGAGGATATTTTATATTTTGAAGTAAAACATTAGACTTAGATACTTAAAGTAATTTAAGATTAACCACAGCATGTCTAAAAAAGGGAATTTTAATTTCATCCCTGAGTTAAGATTTATATGGTTATATATTTTTATATATACAAAACATTGATATATAATTGTAGCTGATTATATATAGGAAAATACAATATTATATAAAATAATGACCTAAGTAAATATATATTTAAGTTTAAGAAGAATTTGGGATTGACCTATTATCGAAAGTATTAGGTTAACGGAAGATTCATAGTAATTATAATAATATACAAGTTTTATAACGTATAGATATATAAAATATATCTTTTTATTAAATGTAATGAAGGAATCTAGTTATATATTTATATATATAATGGAGAGCTATATGCTATGAAAATAGCACGTATAGTTCGGGAAAGGTTTTTTAATTAAGCTTTTATTTTATATTTAATTATTCCCCTAAATATAAATTTTTTTTTATTTAGGTGGTTTTTAATCTAAAAAAAAGAGGATTAATCTACTATTTCACAATGGTAATTGCCGTCCCAACGGGAATTAAAATCTTTAGTTGAATAAATAAAAATCCTTTAGCAAGATTGTAAATTAGCTGTTCAACAAATTATTATTAATAAAAAAATCTATTTTAGTTAGATTATATAAATAATATAAATGGGCAAATTCGGGGGAAAACCTATAATTAAAATAAGTAATAATTATAGGTCAATCGACGAGCTAAATCATATATATAGAAATTTTATATGTAAAAGTGTAGAGATTAGACGCTCATTGATAATCTAAGTTATATGCCATTATTATGAAATATAATATGATTATTTAAGGTTTAATCCAAAAGCCAGTAATGGTTTAAAGTTAAATTTAACTTTAACTTTAACAATAATAAACTATGATTAATAACTTTTAGGGTTAATTAGTTATATTATTGATTTATTTAACTAGCTAGTTATATCATATATAACAGAATCTGAAATGATTAAGGTTAATAAAGAGCAACTATTTATGGAGGAGAAGTAAGATTAGCAGTACCTATGTTATTTGCATTAGGTTTCTTATTCCTATTTACTGTTGGTGGATTAATATCCTGTTAGTCCACTTTAAAGATCACTATATGCTAGTAATTTTTTATAATAATACTACTATATATAAGTAAAAATGTATTTTTTATAGATAGATACTAATATCGATATACTCATGTATATTATCCCGAAATATGAATCAATATTATATCTTTCAAGATTAATATTAGCAGAAAATTAACTTATTTCATATAAAGTTTAATTCTCAGAGACTATACGTGATCCTTATAACTAAAATTTTTATGGAAAAATATGATAATCCATGTAATGTAAATTTGTTATGAGAATAAATAGTCCTATTTATTCCCTGAGGGATTAATCCTAAAGGGTATTTTAAATATATAATATTTAAAATTTATACATAAAAAAGAATATAAAAATTTAGTATTTTACTTCTAATTTATAAATAAATAAAATTTTTTGAATATATTTAAACGTCAAAGTGACGGGTGTTATGCTTTCAAATGCGGCCGTGGATGTGGCTTTCCATGATAAACATTTTAAAATAAAACCTTGTGAAAAGGTAGAAAATTGTTCTGATATAGAAGACAAAAAAGATACAATAATTGAAAAATTAAATGAACATGATTTTATAAATAAAGATATAAATGATTATATAAATGATAATATTAAAAATGATTTAAATTTCCTTAAATCAGTTAATAGTAATTTAGATAAAGATCCAAATTTTAAAGAAAAAAAAATTGGATCTTTTAATTATAAAAATCTAACAAAAGATTATCTTATAAGTTTTTGAGTTGGTTTATTAGATGGTGATGGAAGTATTCAAATTAACCATTGAAGAAAAGAAATATTACAATATAGATTAATTATTAAATTAAAAAAAAATAAGAGTAATATTAATATGCTAACATTATTAAAAACTATAATTGGAGGTAATGTTAGGTTAGTGAAAGATTCTGTATTATGGGTTGAAAATGATAAAAAAAAAATTAAAGATATTATTAAAATATTTGATAAATATCCTTTATTAACAACTCATAAAAGATGTCAATTAGAATTTTTACATACTTGTTTAAAAAATAATGATATTAATTATTATTTTAACAATAGAGATTTAAAATATTCTTATATGGAAAAACATAATAAAGATATTATTAATTTATTAACTTCATTAAAAGATAATGAGAATAATAATCATTATACTCATTTTAAAGGATGATTATCTGGGTTTATAGAAGCTGAAGGTTGTTTTAGTATAAGACAAAATAAAAATCATTCTTTTTCTATAAGTCAGAATAATGATTTTTATTTAATAAATTTTATTAAAAATTATTTTAAAGGAGAAAATAATATACGTATTATAAAAAAAAATACTTCTTTTTTAGTTAAATCACATATACAACCTATAAATAGTATATTAACATCTAATTTAAAAGTCTATAAAATTTATAACATATTTTATATTTGAGAAATATATAATCAAAAAGTAAATAATAATATAATTAATCATTGTTTAAATTATCCTTTATTAGGATATAAAAAAGATAGTTTTATAAAATATCTTTATAAATATTAATATAACTAAACAGTGACATATAATTTTAAATTAATCCCTTAGAAGAAATATTCTTATTGAAAAACACAATAAATAATCGGGGGAAACCTTGAAGTTTAAGGGGATAAATAAATTTATAAATTATTATCGTTATCATTATCGTTATCATAAAAAACTATTAGTTATCTGTCTCTTGCATTAAACGAGAGTATCTTATATCGCAATTTTAAAATAAATAAGTGTCATGTTGTCATATCACTATAAAATATATATATTGTTTTCAATGAAATATAAATAAAATTTTTTTTTTATTAAAATTTTACTATATATATTTTGGTAATATATGTTATAATAATTTGTAGCAAGACTGCTATAATTTTTAATTAGCTTTGCAAAGTAGTGCTGATACTCCCCCTAGGTGTATAATTAAGTTATTATAAATTAAACGTAGTTATATTACGTTATATTATCCCGACTAAACCGGGCATATATTGCTAACGGTAAAATCTTTACCACATTCATGGTTGAAATCCTTTAATACACTTCGTGTTAAAGGATAAAAAATAAAAAAAACACACATTATCAAGATCAAGAATAATGGGAAACATAAATTATAATTTTATATCCCGGCTTCGCCGGGCATATTTATATATATTGTTTTAGATATTTATTAATATATATAACAACTTAGTTGATTTAATAATTAACCCTGTCTTGCGGGGTTTATGTTTTTTTAAGGTAAATAAGTTCTTACTCAAGTATATATATATGTATATAATTTTTACTTCAAGTAGAAATGGTATTATTTTTTATATAATTAGCCCTGCGGTACAGGGCTCATACCTCTAGGGTATTGAGATAAGTTTATTATTTATAAAAGACAATACCGTGGTAACTATATTAATAAACCAAAAAAAAAGGATTATTTATATAGGATCCGTAGAGACTATACGTGATAATTGAGGATTTAATTCAGTTTAAACAAGATAAGATATAGTCCGATCCTTTAGGTGACTAAAGATATTTTATATTAAAACGTTTAAAATAAATTAAATTTTATATAAAATTAATCAGCGACTTATTATGTAATTGGTCGAAAAATGGCCCTAATTTTTATAATTTATAAAAAAAATATTTTATATAAGATTTCACCTTAAGAGGTAGAGATCCCTAGTAATAAACTAGGAATTGAAATTGACTATATGCGGGAAAATATATTTTTAAGTTTATATTTACTATACCCGCCTTCGGCGGAATTTATTCATTAATAGTCAAAATAATATATAACTCTTATCCATTACCCGGCCTACCGGCCGGGCATATATCATTGATATGTAAAACTTGTAACTATTTTATAGTTCAAATATACAATCCGCAGAATTTATATACGCTCGCCCGCAGCAAAGCTGCGGGACTAATCTAAATATATATTCGTATGTATATATAATTCTCAGAGACTATTTGTCAATCGTAATAAAAAATTCATTCCCTCGGAGTGTATCATTATTTATGAAAATATAGTCCATTATTTTATAATAAATATCTAGATTGATCTAGGATATACCTATCAATATATCCAGATATTTTTAGAATTTTAAAATAGCATTTCCATTATGTATTATCTATGGGAGCATTATTCAGTTTAGTAGGTGGTTACTATTACTGAGGACCTGCAATGTTCGGTTTACAATATAACAAAGTTTGAGCAGAAATACATTTCTGACTATTGTTTATATCAGTAAATATAATTTTTTTACCTATGCATTTCTTAGGTTTAAACGGGATGCCTCGTCGTATACCACAATATCCTGATGCATTTGTTGGTTGAAACTATATTAGTAGTATAGGTTCAGCTATATCTATAATATCAGTTATAGTTGGTTTAAAAAGTGTACAAATACAATTAGAAAATGGAGAGAATGAGGAAGTTGAAATCCAAGTTACTCCAGATTTTATAGAATCTAATTTAACTAGAAATACTAGAGATTCTGACTTAGAGTTAATTTTAACTAGACCTGCAGAGTATCACACATTCAGTGAATTACCTGTATTAATAGCACCTGTTAAATAATTAACCCTATAAAGAATGGTAATATATACTACACCATTTTTATTTAACATTTTTAAATAGATATATTTATCTATATATATTCATATATTTAAAATAAAAAAAAAAAATATATAATAACTAAATTAGAATTGTAACAGATGAGTATAATTCAATAATATGAGAAATCATATATTTCCTGAAGTAATAAAATTTTCTATATCAGGGTATTTTTAAAATAGCCTACTTTTCTATTAATACCTTATATATTATCTTTAGTTGATTTAACTTAAGGGGTACATATATGAATATATAATCCATAAGGATTCTAAAATATAACCCGGAGGGGATTATATCGTTTTTTATACACGCTTAAAGCGAGTAATTAAATTAAGTCCTACTTAGTAAGTGAATTTCTTTCTTAAATTGATATATTATACCGTATATCTAATCTTTAATATCTAAAACAATCTTACCTTATAAAAGGCTATAACATTTATAAACAATAGATAATAATACTATTCTTTATCCTCATCTAAAAGGTTTGTGGTTTTATCCTGGTTATTATCATATAATTTAACACGTCTTACATGTTGATTTAATATTACCATTCAGTTTCCTTCCATTACAATAGGTTTATTCATTATACGATTTCATGAAGTTTTACTAGTACCTAATAATTTAACTAATTCTTCAAGTTCTAAATGTAAACCATAATATCTGGCTTTTGCTATAGTTTCTAATTTCTCAAAGTCTAATTTTTTTTTTGATATAAATAAAAGAATGCCCGTCCGAAGGACGGGGATACCCCGCTCCGCGGGGGAATTATAGATCTTATAAAAGGTAAAAAATAATGGTATAATATATAAAAATCATTTAATCCTAAACTATAACTAGGTTTAGTATTTGATTTTAGATTGGCTTTATTATATTTTATTGTTATACCTTCTCCTTTACCATTAAGTAATTTATATAATGTATATTTATCGAAATTATCCCCCCGCGAAGCGGGGGGATGATTATATCCCCGGCTACGCCGGGGAGAAATTAAATTTTTTTATTAAAAATTCTTTAATAGCTTCTAAAACTTGTAATTGAACTTCAGTTAATTTTAATGTAAAAATTGGGCTTAATCTATCACGATTTATGTGAAAAGAACCTTTATGCTCTATTAAACCTAATAATCAAAATTTGTTAATTTTAATATGTTTGGATCAACTAATACCTATATATGATTTTAAATTAAAATTAGTTCTATTATTATTCATTCTTTTTTTATAAGAAACTATTTCATCCAATACATCAGTAGCTTTACCTTTTCTATTTTTATAAATATTATAAGCTTTTTTTCAATCTAAGTAATCTAAATATGGGCCCGCCGAAGGCGGGCCTATATATCCCGGCTCCGCCGGGGAAATATTTAGACGTATTTAATTTATAAATATCAAAAATTTCTATTAGTTCATCTATATCTTTAGGGTTTTTTATTAAAAATGTACATGTAGATGTCTTTTTTTCAATTCTAACATCACTCATACATAAATTATCTTTTATATAATATAATACATTAATATCATCTATATGCAAATTAAAACTGAATCTAAAACTTATACTAGATTGTCCTCCTTTTAAAATTCTTGTAGATATTAAAAAATTAGATTCACCATCGACAAAACCTGAAAATCAATTTAAAAATTCATAACTCCTTAAATTAGATGTTTTTTTTAATTTTGTTATATTCATTTTATTTATTATTTTTTTAATTACTTTAAATAATGATGATAATCATGATGACTATAACCATTACTTTATTATATATTCATTTTACGTTTAAATTTGGAATTGAACCAAAATCGATGTATTAACAGTACATTGCTTTACCACTAAGCTATATAAACTTACATTTTTTGTATAGATAAATATAAAGGCCCAATATATAACTATTATTATAATCTAAATAACTTTTATATATATATACCATTTATTTATTATTATTACCTATATATTCATATATTTTATCATAAATAAAACAAGATATAAGCGAGTCATGTATATTATCTCATTGGGAATCGAACCCAAATAATTACTTTAGAAGAGTAATGTTCTAACCATTGAACTATAAGACATAATTCACCTAAATAATGTTTAATATCTGGTATATATCATTTATATTTATAACCTAAAATATTATTGTATTTAGATTTGTACATAATAGATAGGATTGCTATAGCTACTATAGATACAATAAAACCATATCCTAAATATAGCTATAAAAAAAATAGATATATAATAAAGAAAATATAAATAAATATGTAATAAAATAAGATATAGGAGAGATAATTTAATAATTAGCTTAATAAAAAATGAGTCGTAGACTAATTGGCAAGTCACCTAGATTTGAGCTAGGTTTATATATGTTCGAATCATGTCGACTCAGTAAGCATTGGTAGCTTAAAGGTAAAGCCTTATAATGTCACTATAAGAGATGTCAGTTCGAATCTGATGCGATGCGAAATAAAAGGATAGCTCGGTATTGGTAAACTAATCTACTTGCTACGTAGTTGCTTTTTAGCTATCAGCGTTCGAATCGCTGGCTATCCGTTATTTATTGACATATAACACAATGGTTAGTGTATATTATTACGGATATTATTATGCAAGTTCGATTCTTGCTATGTCATAGGTAAGCAGTATAATGTAATTGGTAACATATAAAGCTCATGCCTTTATTATGGTAGTTCAAATCTATCTACTGCATATTTTTAATGAATTATAGCTCAATGGTAGAGCAGTCCACTCATAATGGATGTATCTCAGTTCAATTCTGAGTAATTTAATTTTAAAATTTTATAAAATTTAGAGAACATGATGTTGGTTCAGATCAAATGCTATGTAGAGACATAACACATGCAAGTTATTAAATTAATAGCGTTAAGGTGAGTGATATAAGATAAAAAAAATATCTTATTCAGATGTAGGTAATAGATAATTAAATCTAGCCTTGGAACTGGAGCCGGCGATAAGCGTCACAACGGCCACATTGATTTAATATCAACTCTTATATAGAGCAGCAGTGGGGAATCTTTGACAATGGTCTAACGACTGATCAAGTTATCTACGAGAAGGATATTAATTATAAATATATAATAATTTATATATTTAATTACAAATAATAAAAGATTAACTATAAACTTCTAAATAATAGTAATAATGATACTAATTATGAAAGAGTCCTAACTAAAATATGTGCCAGCAGCTGCGGTGTGCGACATGTAAGCTATTCTTTATATTTCGATAAAATATCGACATTATTCGTAACAAATATGTACCTATCTATACATGCTTAAAAAGTGATTTTTTAGTATGAAGCTATAGAAACAATGTAATTTATAATAAATATCACATATATTATAAATGCTAGGTAAATTTACTATGGTTAATTAAAGTTAACTACTTGTAGAGGTCTCTTTAGGCAAATTATTTAGTGATAAAATAAATAAATAATAATCAGGAGTTTGAATAGATTCATCGTATATTTATTCTGTTATAAACGTTAAAACTGATAGGGATAAAGAGTAGAACCTAAGGTAAATATATATAAAGAATGGAACTTGGTAAGCCTCATATTCACTATAATATATATTATAGAGGTTATTTATAAAATAGAAATATGGAAATAATAATAACGAATAGGAGGTAAAAGACTTCTTAAAAAGCAAATGCAATAATGTAATGTTATTGATAGGTTTAAATAAACTAACTTGAAAGGGTGCAGACTTAAGATAAGGGTGTTTTATTTAAATAGAATGCCTGAGCCGTATGCGATGAAAGTCGCACGTACGGTTCTAAAGGGGGGAAAGTTTGTGAAGACCTACCTATCCTAATTAGACATAGAGGGCAAGCATTGATCAGAATGGCTTAAAGGATCTGTAGAACGAATCTTTAAAAATAAAGATATAGAATAATGTCTTGAAAGAGAGATAAGGTAATAAGAATTAAAGTTAGAGGGATAAAATACTACGAAAACATTAAGACTATAAAGAGATTACTTAAAATTATTGACGTTGTGAGATGAAGGCTACGGTAGCGACATGGATTCGATACCCATTTAGTCGTAGCAGTTAACTATGAGTACAATAAAAGAAAAATGAAAATGAATAGTACTCCGCCTGACTAGTACGCTCGCAAGGGTGAAATACAAGACATTAGACGGTTGTAGTCCCAAGCAGTGGAACATGTCATTTAATTGGATGATCCTCCAAGAACCTTACCATCTCTTGAATTTTTAACAGGCGTTACATCGTTGTCGTCAGTTCATGCCGTGAGGTTTAATATTAAGTTATTGAATGAACGTAACCCTTTTCTTTATAGATAAGTATAATTGTAAAATTATAGGAAGTAGAGGTAGAAGACTAATCATGATGACCCTAATGAGATGGGCAATCGACGTGTTACAATATTAATAACAATTATATTAACTCAAAGTTAACATATTATATACTTTTAAACCCTGCAGCTTAGCTCCGGGCCAGTATATTTATTAAATATTAAGATTAAGACATAGTTTCATTTATGAATTGTAATCTGAAATTCGGTTACATAAAGGAGGAATTGCTAGTAATCGTAAACTAGAGTGTTACGGTGAAATTTTTTGCTACTTCGTACTAACCACTCATCAACAGCAAGAAATTTTAATTTTACTTATTGAGCTTTTATTAAAAGGACTTGCTGTAAGTTGAAATACGGTTCGGTTAGGGGAACCTGATCGGGATTTATTTATTTATTCATCTATTTTTTAAACACCCACACAGCTTTACTGTGGGATTACTTAAATATATTTTATTATTTAAGTTCATTAGTCTATATCTCAATGGTAGAGAGATCGATTGATAATCGATAAATATGAGTTCGATTCTCATTAGACTAAATTGCACCCTTTCCATTAAGTGGATATATATATAATCATTATCATTATCATTATCATTATTTTTTAAGATAAATTTTTATTAGTATATAGATAGGAGATAATATATATATAGGTATATTTTTTATATAAGCGGTTATGATGAAATGGTAGACATAAAACACTTAAAATGTTTGGATTAATATCGTGTAGGTTCGACTCCTACTAACCGTAATAAAGGGGGGGATTCTAATGTTGGTAATTAGAGCTAAATTGTAACTTTAGTGCCGTAGTGCTGCGACTGTTCGATTCAGTCTCTCCTCAATAAGATAACTATAGTTCAAAGGTAGAACAATTGTATGTGGCGCAATTTATCTGAGTTCAATTCTCAGTAGTTATCCTTTGCTTAGGTAGTTCAATGGTTAGAACAGACGCCTCATATGCGTCTAATATAGGTTCAATTCCTTTCTTAAGCTTATGTCGTATAAGCTAACCAGGCATAGCGTCCGTTTTGTAATCGGAAGGTGTGGGGTTCGATTCCTCAATACGATATTTTTTGACTATATGATCTAATTGGTTATGATAATACTACTTCACAGTATTTATATGGGTTCGAATCCCATTGTGGTTAATTTTTTAAAAAATTTATAATAGGATTTAATTATTTCCTTAAATTACAGCCTTTTTTCCTACTTTGTAAAATTACCCGACTCCGTCGAGCATATTTTTATATAATATCATATTTATTATCAATATCATCTTATTATTGTATATTACTACTAATATAACTATGTAATTAATATAAATAAAATCAAAATATAAAACTTAATTTATCCCCGGCTCCGCCGGGGATATAATCACCCCCCGCGAAGCGGGGGGGGATAATTTGTTTAATGAGTTATATGGCCGGTCAACGGTCATGTTAAATATATATGAATATATAGTAAAAAAAAATATATAACTTTATTATAATATTATGTGTATATATATACTATATAATATTAACAATTAAAACTATAATAATATTAATAATAATAATTAAAGGTATATTAAGTATTAATCTACCGATACCAGTACTACCTAAAACTTTTAATAAACCATTATCAGTTAATTCATTTAAATAACCACCAAATACTAAAACGGGTCTAATTATTAGATTATTTAATAATTGATCGAAGTAAATACGTTGGTTAAAGAAATGATTAATTTTATGGAATATAGAAGATGATTTATTAATTTTATACATAAATTCATAAATATAAATTAAAGATAAAGATAAAGATAAACCTAATATCATAGGTAAATATTTAAAGATAGTAGGTATAGTAAATTCAGTTTCTATAAAAGTATTAGTATGAGGTAAACCAATATTTAAATGGAATATAACATTGTCTCTATAATAACCTAAGAAAATACTATAAATAGCTAATACAGTCATAGGAATTATCATTCAATTACTTTCATGAATAAATCCATATGTATATTTATTAGATCTAGGATTATTATAGAAAGTTAAATATAATACTCTTAAAGAATAAATAGCTGTTAATGTAGCAGAAGCTGTTGCAATGAAATACATTATATATCCACTTAATGTATAAGTACCATATAATGATTCGATTACGATGTCTTTTGAGTAATATCCAGTTAGACCAGGTATAGCCATTAAAGATAATGAAGCTATAACCATAGATATATAACTATAAGGTAGGTATTCTATTAAACCACCATATTTACGCATATCTTGAGTTTCTGACATAAAACTATGAATTATTGAACCCGCTGACATAAATAATAAAGCTTTAAAGAAAGCATGACAATATAAATGATATATTGCTAAATCATAGGCACTTGAACCTATAGCTAACATCATTATTGCTAATTGCAAAATATATAATGCCGGCCGTATCCTATCGCCGGACCCCGCGAAGCGGGGCCATTTTATAACATTATATATGTGGACCATATCTTTATTTACATTTTATATATATCTTTCTCATTTATTTTTTAATTCAACATATTTATTTAATATATATATATCTTTTAATGATTCTTTATTATTTAAAGTATAAAATTCTTTTATATGATTTAATCTTTTGATTTTTTTAGTTTTTAAAGGATAATGTATAAAATAATTATCTAATAAATATAATATTTGTTCTTTTTTTAATATAGAATATCTAAAAGCATCTAATTTAGAGTTATTACTATAAATTATACCTCCATAAAGATTAATTAATGGATCTAATAAATATTTATTCTTTTGATAAATGTTAAAAATTATCCGGGGGGGGTAATGATTATCAGTATTTATTTGATTTGATTTATCATCTATATTAATTGAACCATCACTATCTAAAAAACCACTAAATCAACCATTATAAAAAGTTAAAGGTTTAGCAAATTTTAAAGAAATATTATATTGTATACATAATTTATTAATTTGTAATAATCTAATAGGATTTCTTAATTCCCCATTAATAGAATGAATTAATTTTTCTAATTTATATTTACTAGTTAATTGATATTTATATGAACAATTTCTTTTATAAATATTACCTCCAAATTTATTTTTAATTAAATTAAGAACTTTAATATCTTTTTGATCTAAAATTATATTAAAACTACCTATTTTATTTTTAGATAAATTAAAATGTCCATTACCATCAATTAAACCAGCTAATCATTGATTAAATTTTATATCTGAATGCTCATTATTTATTTTATTATTGTATATAATAGATTTATTATCTCTTCTTATATGTAAATATCTAATTCTCGTCATAAAGACGGACATTTGTAAAAAATTCCTCATAAATCTCCCCTTTAGATAATCTAAATTATTCCCTGGGGGGGAATTAATATGATATATATGTCTCATTTCGCTGAAATATTTAACTATATGTGATAAATATGATATATATAATATAAATATCAAACGTATGGCCTCTGAGATTCCTACTAACTTACTGTTAATAAAATACTTTCATTGTGAGGACTTCATATAAAAATAATAACCCATGTTATGAGTTATTTTTTCAACTGATAAATTTTTTATACAGTACGTATGCATAGCATAAAATGATTTAAGTATTTTACTAATATAATTATATATAGATATATAATTATGAGCTTTGGTTATCTGCGAATTGTTAATATCTTTTTTTAGATTTAATTTCTCGTAATTAGTTTGATACCTAAATTTACAATCTTGATTAAATAATCATTTCCCCGACGTTGCCGGGAAGATTTTTATCGTAAATCATTGGATTCATTTATATTTTCTTATTAAATTGTAAATTAATTGAGCCAATTGACTTAGACTCATTGTTGATAAAGCTATTACTCTTTTTATATCATTAGATACTACAGCTATTAAACCACTTACTAAAGTTGTTAATCCACCTAATCATAATATTAATAATAATACTGATGGAGTATATTCTAATATATAAGATGATCTTACTAATACAAATACTCCACTACAAACCATTGTTGCCGCATGTAATAATGAACTAACTGGGGTTGGCTTTTATGATTTTTTATCTTAAATTGGACTATAACATCATATAATAATAAATCTCTTCCCGCCGGAGGCTGGCATATATTAATTTTATTTTATTTTATTTTATTTTAAGAGTAGAGAGTTTATTTTTCCCTTTTAGGTTTTATTTTTTATTTATCCTTTATTTATTATTATATTCCTTACATTTAGTCTCTGAGGATCCTACTTCGATTTTTTATCTTTTGGTTTCCTGCTGATTATATATATATATCTAAATTTATATTACTTTCCTATATTTTATTCAAGTTAATCTATATATAAGTATCCTATCGCCCCGCTTCGCGGGACGATATATATTTCCATTATATATATTTTTACCTATAGTTTAAGTTAATTTAGCTTTATAATATTCCAGCATATAGTAAGATTTAAGGAGGGCCCAATTTTACCTTCTATAAAATACATTTATTTAAATAAATGTCCGCCGTAGATATTAAATTTAATAGTAAATAATATTTACCCGGCTACGCCGGGTATAATATCGGCCCGCCGAAGGCGGGCCCATATTTAAGGAAACCTTATAATATCTTAACATATTTATCCTATTGTCTTATAAAAATAAGGGTTAAGGGGGACGGGAATTAAATTTTTTTGATTCTTTTATCTAAAGAAATACCTAATTTATATTGCATTTCTGGTACAATATAATCTTTAACTAAATTAATTAATTTATCATTATCATAATTTCTAAATCTAATTCTATAGTGTAAAACTTCATTACCTAATTTATCCTTATATCTTCTATTTAGTATAGAAGATTCAATATTAAATTTATCTTTAAAAATATTAGATAATATAATATTTTCTTCATAAGTAAAATTATCTGAACATAAAAATATAGTATTTCTATAAAAATATCCATCACCCATTATTCAATGAGCTATACTTCTAGGTGTTATTAAATCACCTATATTATTAGGTAAATTTTTTATATATTTTCCATCATTATTTAATTTATATCATTCTTTATGTAATTCTTTTAAAATAGGAAGTGTTTTAGTTGAAAATCAATATTGAGTAGGATTATCCTTTGGATAAGGTGTAGGTTTTGTAGTAGTACATATTTCTTTTAAGGCATTAAATTTTAAATAATTTATATGATATAATGCATCAGCTGCAAATGTAAATTCTAATCTACCTTTATCTGTAAGATGTCCATCACCTAATAATTCACCTGTAATTATTTCTAATGTTATATCTGATATTTTATTTTTATTTAAATATACATATTTATTTAATTGTTCGTTAGATAAAATATCATAACTAAAAATGTATTTATATTTAAATATATCTTTAGATATTAAATATTTACGTATTGTACCTCTTGTAATTTTTAAATCATTTGAACATTCTGATATTGAACTATATGGTGCATTTTCTAATGAAGTTAAATTATTTACATCATATACTCATAATTTTACACTATTTGGTTTTAATGAATTATATCTTTTTATAAATATAAATTTAACACTATTATTAGTAATATTTCCTTTATTTAAATACTCAGACCTTACCGAAATAGTTCCCGATGAGTAATTTATATGTCTGGGGGCTCCCTCCATAGCGGATAAAAGTCAGCTATGTAAACCTAATTGGGCTGACTTGGCTGTAGCTGCAATTAATAACATAATTGCTAATAAATTTAAAATATATGTATTAGTATGTGGAGTTAATAATTCAATAGTATTAAAATCTACTGTATGAAATAAAGATAAAGTTGTACCTATAAATATAACAAATAAAGCATCTCCCATTCTATTTAATAAAATAGCTGATAAAGCAGCTTTCATAGCAGCTACACGTGTATGTCAGAAAGATATTAATAAGTAAGATATTACTCCTACAAATTCTCAACCTATAAACATCATAACATAATTATCACTTATAACTAATATTGTCATAAATAAAATAAACGCACTTAATATTACATAGAAACGATTACGATTAGGATCGTATCTCATATAATCTATAGCATAAAATAAAACTGCCGTAGATACTATACCTACAGGTACCATAACTATCATTGATAAAGGATCTAATAAAATACCATAATTTATATTAATATTACCTAATGATATTCATGAACCTAAATTTATATGTATAGTTTCTTCAAATATATAAGTTAAAAAATTAAACATTATAAAATATTAGTAACTTTACCTCTCAATCTATAGTATGAAACTAATAAACTTAAACCAATAGCAGATTCTGCACCAGCTAAAATTATTATAAATAAAGCAAATATTGTTGCTTGTATATCATCATATATATTACCTATATATATTATTTTAACTGTTACTGTTAATAATAATATCTCTATAGCTATTAATAATGTAATGATATTATTTTGACTAACATAAAATGTTAACAAAGTTGATAAAATTGCGATCATTTTCTTTTAATTATTTTTGTAAAATTTTAATTTACCTTAATCCTATTATTAGTTATTTTATTTGTATATAAAGTTATATATTTTATTTCCCTCTGTTATACCCCCATAATCATTTTTATTTTGGCTTTCTTAGTTTAACTTGATCTTTTTTATATGCCCCGCCTTCGGCGGGGCCATATATAGTAAAAAATATATATGAATATATATATATAGAAATTTTAATTTATCCCCGGCTCCGCCGGGATATAATCATCGGATAATTTGTTAAATACCAATTTAGTTTTTATATGAATATATATATAAAATTTAATTAGATTATCCTAATTAATTAATTAATGATAGAATATTTATTTATTTATTATTTATTTTTCTTAAGATTTAATCAAAAATCTTTATTAATATAAATAGGTTTAGTGTCAATTCATTTAGAATAATCAAAGATTTTCTCACGTTTCTCATAATGACCAGTAATTTCAACTTCAGATGTTTTAGTTGAAACAGAAGCATTTAATCAATCTTTTATATTAGATATTTTAAGACCTCTCCTAAAAGGCATAAAAATCTTTTATATTAAAAATAAAATAAAGAAAAGAAGGGAATCAAACCAATAAAGAGAAATAAAACAACAGAAAGTCGGTTGAATGATATCAGGAAGAAAAATAAGAAAATGAATATCTTTCTATTAATGCAAGGAAAAAGAAGAAAAAGAGCGGCGTCTAGAACGATGTATATCATCTGTACCAGAATAAACTATAACACAATTACCTGAGTAATAAATAGGTCGATCTAAGTTTTGAGGAAAATAAGAATTAAAATAATGCCCGTCCTTCGGACGGGATACCCGCTCCGCGGGGGAATTAAATAAAGAGGTACTAGAAAAATCATTAAAATCAATAAAAAGTATAATATCATTAAATTTTGTAGGAGAACACATAGTTAGATTAGGTATAAATTTAAAATAGTAAAACAATAAAAGGGGAAAAGTCCACCAAATAAAGAGATATAGAAAAGTTAAAAAGAAAGTAAAATATAATATAGTATAGTATATTTAAAAATATAAAAATATAAAACCATTTAAAAACATATAAATAAATAAAAATACAAATAATAGAACTATGTGTTAAAAAGCGATAAAATAGTATAAATAAATATAAATCGGGCCAATATTGTAGAAAGGGATAATATGAAATAAAGGAAATAAAGTTATAAAAATAAAAATAGATATAAGAATAAGCGTCCTACTTTTATAAAACTAAATTAATTTATAAATAAATGAAAAATACAATCAGAAAAACGGCTAAATAAGATCAAGAATAAAAATAAAGAAAAGAATATCTCTCTATTAGTGCGAGGATAAAGTAGAAAATAGAAAACAGAATATCTATAAATAATGATGATTAAACCCCCCGAAGGGGGGAGGATTATTTCAATGATCAAGGGGTCTTCGATAGAACCCCCTTCGTTATTTATTTGGGATCTTAATGACTTTATAAATGAAAGATGCCCACGGGATATAAAAGGTATCCCGAGTTATACCTAGGATATATATGCCCGCTGAGCGGGAAATTAGTAGAGGTTGGGTTCCTAATGATTTAATAAGGGGCCTTCAGGCCCCCATTTCCTAAATATCCATTTATTATTCCTTATATATGGCACCCCCCGCGTAGCGGGTTATTAATGATGGTTTACCTGTTTATTATCTAAATTTTGCCCAAAGGGGCAAGATGAATCCGGCTCCACCGGATGTATCAGGGGTTACGCCCCCCATTCAGGTGTAAAACATGAATCTTGGGATTACCCGCCGTAGGCGGGATTTTTAATTTCCCTGCCGAGCTGCCATTGTATTTATATATGAATATATGTATATATTTATACTTATAACGTATAAAATATATGAAAATGTGTGTGTGTTATGCCCCGCTACGCGGGGCCATATTTGTTTAAATAAAATTATGAGTCAATTAACTCATTATTTTTATAGACATAAGGTTTAGTATCTACTCATTTATTTTTAGAGTCAAAAACTTTTATTCTTTTATTATAATCCCCAGAAAGGGTAATATTAATATCATGTATATTAACAAATCCTTCCTCTACATGTTTAGTTGAATGATTAGTAACCCCTTTAACTGTAAGACCTTTATATAACTTTGTAAAATCATAATAAGATAGTTTATTAGATAATCCTTTATTAACGACTTTAGTGGATCCGTCTTCATTTAATAAATAATATAGTTTACCTGAGATAAATAAGCCTTTTTTAACAGTATTCTTTAATTTAAAATCACCTAGTTTATCAGAAATAAGTTTATCTGGTAATGGTTTATTAACAACAATACTATTGTTATCACAATAATAAATATTTGTGTTTTGAGATTCAAGTTCGTGTATTAATCTAAATAACCTTAATCTAGCCTCAGCATTTATAAATAAAGTTGTGATAATTGATGTTCCTTTAATAAAACGACTTTGTTTAATTTCTTTCATTAAATTAGTATATTCTTCATTATTAATATATTTATTGATCTCTATATTGTTATCAAATAATAAATTCAGGTTGAAATATCTGTCAACCTCAAAGATAACTGAATCTTCCAAATTATAAACAGACGATATTTTATGTCCTAATGTTAACAAATTGAAAGAATTTATATTTTTCAATAACAAAGTATTATCATCAAAATTAAGACTAAATCTACCTATAAGATTATTAAGCATTGATTTATAAAAAGATCTTTCAAATCCTTTTGATATACTTTTATTATGATACATAGTATTAACATAATCTTTAAACAATACATCATTTTTATCTGAGTAAAGTAAAGCACTTATAATGTTAATTTTATAACCTCTTAATAAAGCGTAATCAAGTTCTATACTACTTCAATGACCTGTAATTTCTCCTACAGGATAAATAATACCTTTTTCAGGGTGTTTTACAGGTAAAATAGGGTATTTTTCTGTTAAAGGTATTTCAACCTTAGCATGATAAACTCCTAATATATTTTGATCAAAGTCTTCATATTTCATATTACTAAATTCATAATATTTAAGACTACCAGTGGGTAACATGCTTAAAGAACTAGCTGGATAATGAGAATTAATATCATAAAAATATAGATTAGTACCTTTAGGTTTAAATACTTGAGTATAACCTTCAAAGAAAGCTTCTTTCATATATTTATAATAAATATTATTTTTAATAACGGGGATTTTATGATATAATTCTTTAAATCATTTCATATAAACTTCTAAAGCTAAATTAGATACAGTATATATTCTTCTTAAATTAATCTCGTAATTAATAAATATAAAATGTCTTAGTCTTTCAACTATATATAATAATAAAATAAGATCAATTTTAAGATAATCTAATAGACAATCTTTTAAAACAAAGACCTTCTTAGGATTATAACCTTTCTTAAACTCTTTATAATCCTTTAGACTATTGAAATATTTATAACTTGGTACTTTACCTTTATAGAACAAATTATTTATTGTATTGAATTTATAAGGAAATAATCCTTTAAACTCAGATAGATTGAAAAGAGATGTAAGTTTGTCTTTAGATGCCTTTAAAATTAAATAACTATCATTTAATGTTATAGTATGTTTAACACCTTTTATAATTAATGAAATATTGATACTAATAATATTAATTTTATTAGATAATAATTTGATAATAAAAGGATTTTCAGTATTATGTTTATTATATAAGCATAGTTTGTTCAATATATAAAGACTATCAAAGTTACTTAAGTTCTGTACATAAAACACATAATTATTATAACTTTTTAACATCGTCATTATACATTCAATAACTATTTTATAAGATATATCTTTATAGGATGATATAATATTTTCCTCACCTTGTATATGATCATATACACTAAATAGTTTTAAATCAACATAATCATGGTTATAAGGTATCTCACTATTAATACGTTCTTCTCCGATATTTTCTTTAAAAACAGCAAAACCTAAAGCTACAACAAAAGATTCTGTTTCTGTATCTGTATTACATGTTTCTATATCTAAAGATCCTATACGAAGGTCAGTATGAACACCTTTAACCTTAGTTAAGGATTTAGGTTTCTCTACTCCTAGTATATTTCTTGTTATTAAAGAATTAACATATTTTTCCCTGTAATTAACAATTTTGCTCTTAGGTTGAGGTGAATTAGTAATTAATTTAGAAACATATAACATGTTATAATTTAGATCATAACAAACCTGTGTTTCTTTATTATTTAACTCTCCCTTCAGGGGGGGTATAATTCATAATATTTTACCTTTTTCTATAACTATGTTAAAAGATAATAACAGAGCTGTTTTATTTTTATCATTATATTTAAATAAATAATATTGTTCGGTGTTTTTAACCTTTATTAGAATATAGTTTCTTAAATTACTATTATGGCCTATCTTGTTACCATTGGCGAATTTGTAAAATTCTAAATCTGACTCATCATAATCCAATCCAGCAGAAGACTTGATTTTAACTAAAAGATCACTAGATATAGAATTTAAATCGTTATTAAAATCTAAAGGAAATTTGGGTATAAGTTTAAAAATTTTTTTTATTCCTAACTCCTCTTTAAAATCTTTTTGTAAAGGCATTGAATCAATCGTATTTTTGCTGGTAAAAATCTCAGCTGTTTCATTGTAATTAAAAACTGCTTCTAAATAGTTAATATTTTCGATAGCGGAATTATATTGGTCTAATAAAAGATTTAAACTTAAATTAGTTTCTTTAAACCATTCATCACATAATTCTTGGTTAAATTTGTTTAAATCAACAAGCCTAACATTAGATAAAGTAAGATTTTGAAATATACCTGGTGTATTAGAATAATTAACTCTTATATACCCATTAAGGTATTTATAATTGATTATGTTATCCTTTTTAATAAACTTAGATAAAGTTGTATAAAAGGATAGAGCATTCCAATTTCATAAGGGAAAAAATAATTTAAAGCCTGAAACTCCTGAGAAAAATCTAGTAAAAACTAAACCTTTAAGTCTAAAAACAGTAATATGTTTGGTGGTATAATTAAACATTAAAAAAAATTGAAAAAATATTGATATATAAAAATTTGGGTTTTGCTAAACAGGAATTGAACCATGTATAAATCACTTAAGGATGATTGTCTTAACCATTAGACTATTAGCAAAGGTTATAAAGGGGATAGAACCCTTCTAAAACAGTGAACTATTTATCATAACCCATGAGATCATATAGCCGAGGGGTGGGGGAAATAAATTATATATAAAATGATATCAATGGGCCTCGAAGCGGGCGATACCGGCCGTAGGCCGGCATTATATATATAATTTTATATGTCCGGCGAAGCCGTATAAAATCAAGGTTAAATTACAACCTAGCTAATAATATCCCCCCCCTTTGGGGGGGAATTTTTAATAATTATCTATAACTATATCGGGGGGGGTTATCTATTTTCCATATTCCCGCCGAAGGCGACA